TTTAATACCCTCTATAAAAATTAATACTCAAATTATATAATTTGAGTATTAATTTTTATATATAAATTTTTATATATAGAAAATATATAATTTTGAATTAAAATAGATTTTTGTATAGAATTATAGTTTGTATAACTAGTTAAAAATTGAAAAAGATTTTTTGTTAAAATATAATTATTAAATAAAATGCTTTGATAATATGTTGTTTTATATAAAAAATTTGTGACGATAAATGTATCGTAGATTACAAAAGGAAATAAATTTTGATGAAGTATATTAAAAATTTTATATCTTGAAATACTATGTGTATTATAAATATATGTTTTTATCTGATTTTGAAATAGTTTTAAATTTTTTTGATAATTTTTTTGATAAAAATTATTTGAATTGTATAAATATTTATTTAATAAATATTGTATTTTTGTAATACAATTTAAAATATATCTAGTAGAATTAGAATTCAATCTTATTAAATCATTTTTATTTTCAATTTGATCAAAACAATATTTTAATTCTAAATTTGTTATTTTTAATTTATTTTTTGAATAAAAAAGTGAATAAATAAAAGAAGTTTCAATTAACCAAATAATAGAACAATTTGTAAAATTTATCGTTTTATTTAATACTTTTATCCAATTAAAATTTGTTTTGCATGAAAAATTTTTAATAGATTTTTTGATTAAAAAATATTTTGAAATTGAATTTGGATTTTTTAAATAAATATGTTTATCAAATCGCCCTGAACGTATAAGTGCCGGATCAATACTCTGTAAATTTGTTGTTGCAGCTAATAGAAAAATTTGTTGATTTTTTTTTGTTAAACCATCAATTTCTACAAGAAATTGTGTAAATAAATCTAAAGAGACTAATTGTTTTGAGAATTCAGATTTTTTATTTTTATTAAAATGTGAATTTAAATTTTCGACATCAGATCTTTTTTTTGCAACAAATTCAAAATTATCAAAAAATAATGCACAAGGCTTAAAACGAATTGAATAATGAAAATACATTTTTAATAAACGAATTTGTTGATCACTATCAATTGGATCAAGTGATTCTTCATTATCAAAATAATTTTTCGTTTCAAAAAGATCAAAAGGAGAAATTTTTACTAAATTTAAAGAAAATTGACCAGCTATTGCTTTTGCTAAAAATGTTTTTCCACTTCCGGATGGACCAATTAATAATAAACGAGATTGATTAATAAATTGATTTTTTTTTAAAAAATTAATTGGCAAAAACAATTGTTGAATTCTACTGATTAATTGACTATTTTCAGATGAATTAATCGGAGTTTTTCTCGGAAAAAAATTAATATCATTTAGTAAGGATTGAAAGCCAATAAAATTTTTTAATTTTAAATTATTTTGATAGACACGACAAATTGTTGGTTTTTTATTTAATAAAAATACAATTTTAGATAATTTTTCTAATTCTGCTGTTGGTAAAAGTTTTGTAAAAATAAAAATAAATATTTTTAAAAATACTTTATAACTTACTAAAATAATTAATATTGAAGTTCCAATTGGTAATAAAAATTCAGGTAATTTAATGATAATATTAGAAACGGATTTTGTTAAAAAAATAGTTCTTAAATTTATTAATAATAACTTGGATTCATTTAAATAAATATTACTTAATTCAAAATTTTGGGGAAATAAAATCGCTGTATTAAATTTCTCGATGATATTTTCTTTAATATTTTTATATAAAAAGGAAAAATTTAAACACCAAGTTTTAGAACGTGAAAATTGGAAATTTAAAGAATTTAATTCTAAATTTGATGAATTATAAAAAAAATTTGTAGGTTGAAAAAATTTTAACTGTTTTTGAATGCCCCGATTAAAAATAAATTCAAAAAAAATTAAAAAACAAAAAGTAAAAAAAAGAATAAATGTTGAATCAATTGAAAATTTTTTAATTTTTTTTGAAAAATGTCTTTTATCATTATTTGTTTTTAAATTATTTTTTTGTGTTCCTAAGTGAATTAAGGTTTGACTTTTACAATATTTTTTAAATTTCATATTCAATAAATAAAAATTGAAATATTCAAAAATACAATTAATATCCTAATTTATATTCAAATATTAGGCTTTAATATTATTTCAAATAATTTGATAGTTTGAATATTTTAAAAGTATTTTTACCAGTATTGTATTATGTACTTGATATGTAATTAATTATATATATATATATAATATTTTAAAATCGGAAAGAGAGGGATTCGAACCCTCGATAGTCTTCACTATGCTGGTTTTCAAAACCAGTGCATTGAACCACTCTGCCATCTTTCCTTCTAATTTTTTTTTAGTTTATTATTTTGGTATTTTTATTTTATATTTAAAATTTTTTTTTCTAATTTCTTGATTTTTCGATTTATAAAAATCTGATTGCGTATTATTATTGTTTAATTTATTATCTGATATTTTTTTTATTTGATTCCTTAATGAAATATTCTCATTTGCAAAAGAAATAATCATTATTGTTGAAATGATTTGTGTAAATAATAATAAAGGATCTAAACGCCAACCTTGAAATAATAAAATACCTCCATTTAATAAAATTAAACATGAAAAAAAAACATCTGAATCTTGAAGAACATATTTTTTTTGACAAATAAAATAATAATAAATAGAAAAAATTAATAAGGTTAATGCTAAAAAAACTGTAAAATCAAAATCAAATAATATCATAATTAAAAAATTAAAAATATTTAAAGTAAAAGATTATACAATCTTTTACTTTAAATAAAAAAATTCTTAGAATGAATTTTTAAATAGTATCAACTGCTGCAAACTCAAATTTAATTTCTTTCCAAACTTGACAAGCTGCAGCTAATTCAGGACTCCACTTAGCAGCATCACGAATAATCTCACCTGCTTCACGTGGTACATTACGTCCTTCATTTCTTGCTTGAACACATGCTTCTAACGCAACACGGTTAGCTACTGCACCAGGAGCATTCCCCCAAGGGTGCCCTAATGTTCCTCCACCAAATTGTAAACATGCATCATCACCAAAAATATCAACTAGAGCTGGCATATGCCAAACATGAATACCACCTGAAGCTACTGGAATTGTTCCTCCCATTCCACACCAATCTTGTGTAAAATAAATTCCACGACTTCTATCTTTTTCAATGAAATTATCACGCATTAAATCAACAAAACCTAATGTAATATCACGGTCACCTTCTAGTTTTCCTACAACTGTTCCAGAATGAAGATGATCTCCTCCAGATAAACGAAGAGCTTTTGCTAAAACACGGAAATGCATCCCATGAATTTTTTGACGGTCAATAACTGCATGCATTGCACGGTGAATATGAAGAAGTAATCCATTATCACGACAATAATGTGCTAAAGATGTATTTGCAGTAAATCCAGCAGTAATATAATCATGCATAACGATTGGCATACCAAGTTCTTTTGCACACTCAGCACGTTTCATCATTTCTTCACATGTTCCAGCTGTCGCATTTAAATAATGCCCTTTAATTTCTCCAGTTTCTGCTTGTGCTTTATAAAGAGCTTCAGCAACAAATAAGAATCGATCACGCCAACGCATAAATGGTTGTGAATTAACGTTTTCATCATCTTTAGTAAAATCAAGTCCCCCTCGTAAACATTCGTAAACAGCACGACCATAATTTTTTGCTGAAAGACCTAATTTAGGTTTAATTGTACAACCTAAAAAGCTTCGCCCATATTTATTTAATTTATCACGTTCAACTTGAATTCCATGTGGTGGACCCCAAAATGTTTTAACAAATGCTACAGGAACACGAATATCTTCTAAACGAAGAGCTTTAAGTGCTTTAAATCCAAAAACGTTTCCTACAATTGATGTAAATAAATTTGTTACTGATCCTTCTTCAAATAAATCAATAGGATAAGCAACATAACAAATATATTGTTCCTCGTCACCTGGAACAGGCTCAATATCATAACAACGACCTTTATAACGATCTAAGCTTGTTAATCCATCAGTCCAAACTGTTGTCCATGTTCCTGTTGATGATTCGGCTGCTACTGCAGCACCAGCTTCTTCTGCAGGAACACCTGGTTGAGGTGTTACACGGAATGCTGCTAAAACATCAGTTGGTTCAACAACATAATTTGGCGTATAGTATGTTAAGCGATAATCTTTTACACCGGCTTTAAACCCAGTACCAGCTTTAGTTTCTGTTTGTGGTGCCATAAAATTGTATTAATTAAGTTATATTTTTTACTAAAAAATCTTTTTTTTTTGTTTGATATCAACAATTTTATATTACTATATCAAAAGTATATATAGAAATCAAACTAAAATTTATATTTTTTTATTAAAAAAACATAAATTTCTTAAAAAATTTTATAAATATCTAATTATATCCACCAACCGTAACTATGAAGACCTTTTCCTAACAAATTAACACCTAAATAACAAATCCATATAACAATAAAACCAAAACTTGCAATTAAAGCAGAAAATTCTGGTGCAATTTTTGATTGCAAACGTATATGAAAATACATTGCAAATATTATCCATGTAATTAATGCCCAAGTTTCTTTAGGATCCCAACTCCAGTATGATCCCCATGCTTGATTTGCCCATACTGCCCCAGAGATTATTCCTAAAGTTAATAGAGGAAAACCAAATCCAATAAATTTATAAGATAAATTATTTATCTCAATTGGAATTTTAGTAATTTCTTGTGATTTTTTATAAAAAATTTTAAGAATTAAAAACATAAATGCAAATAAACAACCTATAATTAGACATGCATAACTAATTAAAATAACACTTACATGCATAAAAAGCCAATTTGATTTTAGAGCAGGGACTAATGGTGTTATTTCTTTCATCTCTATTGGAAGAAAAAAATTCGAAAATGCAGTAAGTAATAAACAAAGTGAAAAAATTAAAATTGAACTTATTTCAGTTTGAAATTTTGTTTCAATTAAAATTTGTGCAGTAGTTAAACACCAACTTAAAAAAAATAAAGATTCATATAAATTAGTTAATGGAAAATGATGACTATTTACCCAACGAAAAATTAATAAAAATGTAATAAAAAAGAAATTGATTTTACTACTATAGTTTTTCACTAATTTTTTAATTGTTAATGGTATTAAAAATATTTTATTTATCCATATAATTAAACTTGTTGAAAAAAAACTAAAAAAAGTTAAATTTGTAAAAAAATTTTCAATTTGTAAAAAATTCATTAGTTAATATAAAAAAAAATGATTAAACTTTAATTCAAATTCAATTAAAAATTGTTAAAATTTTTTTTCAGCATATTTTTTCTTAATTAAAACTTTAATTAAAATAAATGAATCTGTTGAAAAAAAGACTTAATATATATTATAATTAAAAAGAAATAAGAGAAAAGAAACTGTTTATTAAATAATAAAAAATTATAAAATTAATATTTATTAAGAATTTTTAATAAACAAAAAAAATTTGTTTTACGGAGAAAAAAAATGGCTATTTCAATTGGAAAACCACAAGCTAATCTTGGATGGTTTGATCTTGTGGATGATTGGCTAAAACGTGATCGTTTTGTATTCGTTGGTTGGTCAGGAATATTGTTATTCCCATGTGCATATAATGCTCTTGGTGGATGGTTTACAGGAACTACATTTGTAACATCATGGTATACACATGGATTAGCAAGTTCTTATCTGGAAGGATGTAATTTCTTAACAGCTGCGGTTTCAACACCATCAAATAGTTTTGCTCATTCACTTATCTTATTATGGGGACCTGAAGCACAAGGTGATCTGACACGTTGGTTTCAGTTAGGAGGATTATGGCCTTTTGTTGCTCTTCATGGGGCATTTGGTTTAATTGGATTTATGCTACGTCAATTCGAAATTGCTCGTGCAGTAGGATTACGTCCATATAATGCAATTGCTTTCTCTGCTCCTATTGCTGTATTTGTATCTGTTTTCTTAATCTATCCTTTAGGACAAGCAGGGTGGTTTTTTGCACCTAGTTTTGGGGTTGCAGGAATATTTCGTTTTATTTTATTTTTACAAGGATTCCATAATTGGACACTTAATCCATTTCATATGATGGGTGTTGCTGGAGTTTTAGGTGCCGCACTTTTATGTGCAATTCATGGAGCAACTGTTGAAAATACAATTTTTGAAGATGGAGATGGAGCAAATACATTCCGTGCATTTAATCCAACTCAAGCTGAAGAAACATATTCAATGGTAACAGCAAATCGTTTTTGGTCGCAAATTTTTGGAATTGCATTTTCAAATAAACGATGGCTACATTTCTTTATGTTATTTGTTCCAGTAACTGGATTATGGATGAGTGCAATTGGTATTGTTGGTTTAGCATTAAACTTACGTGCTTATGATTTCGTTTCACAAGAAATTCGTGCAGCAGAAGATCCAGAATTTGAAACATTCTATACAAAAAATATTCTATTAAATGAAGGTATTCGTGCTTGGATGGCAGCACAAGATCAACCTCATGAACAACTTGTATTCCCAGAGGAGGTATTACCACGTGGAAACGCTCTTTAATAATAATTTAGTTATTGGTGGTCGTGATCAAGAATCAACAGGGTTTGCTTGGTGGGCCGGAAATGCGCGATTAATTAATTTATCTGGAAAACTTCTTGGAGCACATGTTGCTCATGCAGGTTTAATTGTTTTTTGGGCTGGAGCAATGACACTTTTTGAAGTAGCTCATTTTGTTCCGGAAAAACCAATGTATGAACAAGGATTAATTTTAATTCCTCATATTGCAACTTTAGGTTGGGGTGTTGGACCTGGTGGTGAAGTTGTCGATACATATCCTTACTTTGTAACAGGAGTTCTTCATTTAATTTCATCTGCAGTTCTAGGATTTGGTGGTGTATACCATGCATTAATTGGTCCTGAAACTTTAGAGGAATCATTTCCATTTTTTGGTTATGTTTGGAAAGATAAAAATAAGATGACAACAATTTTAGGAATTCATCTTATTGTTTTAGGTTTTGGAGCTTATCTTCTTGTTTGGAAAGCAATGTATTTTGGTGGGTTATATGATACATGGTCACCAGGAGGTGGAGATGTTCGATTAGTAACCAATCCAACATTAGACCCTAGTGTTATTATTAGTTATATTTTCCGTTCACCTTTTGGTGGTGATGGATGGATTTGTAGCGTTGATAACTTAGAAGATGTAGTTGGTGGGCATATATGGATTGGAACACTTGAAATTTTTGGTGGTTTATGGCATATTTTCACAAAACCATGGGCATGGGTTCGTCGAGCTTTTGTTTGGTCAGGTGAAGCTTATTTATCATATAGTTTAGCTGCTGTTGCAACAATGGCTTTTATTGCTGTTCCAATGTCTTGGTTTAATAATACAGTTTATCCAAGTGAATTTTTTGGACCAACTGGACCAGAAGCTTCTCAATCACAAGCATTTACTTTTTTAGTACGTGATCAAAGATTAGGTGCTAATGTTGCATCTGCTCAAGGACCAACTGGACTTGGTAAGTATTTAATGCGTGCACCAACTGGAGAAATTATTTTTGGTGGTGAGACAATGCGTTTTTGGGATTTCCGTGGACCATGGTTAGAACCTTTACGTGGTCCTAATGGACTTGATTTAAATAAATTAAGAAATGATATTCAACCATGGCAAGAGCGCCGTTCAGCTGAATATATGACACATGCACCTTTAGGATCATTAAATTCAGTAGGTGGTGTAGCAACTGAAATTAATTCGGTAAATTTTGTTAATCCAAGAAGTTGGCTTTCAACGTCACATTTCGTTTTAGCATTCTTTTTCTTTGTTGCTCATTTATGGCATGCGGGACGAGCTCGTGCTGCTGCTGCTGGATTTGAAAAAGGAATTGATCGTGAAACAGAATTAGTTCTTTCACTTCGCCCATTAGATTAATTTCATTTAAAGATTTAAGAGTTTTAAAATTTAAAACTCTTAAATCTTTAATTATAAAATAAATTAAATAATTTAAACAAGTAAATTTATTTATTGAACTTGTTAAATTTTATTTGCGTTGGTTACAATTACAATAAATATAAATATTTTCATTATTGTATTGAAATAGAAAGTAGAATAAACTCATTTTTATTTCTTATTTAGTCCTCTTTAGATTTTGTAAATATTAAAAGTTGAATAAAAATAAATAAAATTTACACATTACTGAAGAGACAAAATAAAAAAATAACAGATGAATTAATTCTTAAAATAGAAAAATTTTTATGACAACTGTAACAAACAATTTAAATATTGGTCGTATTACACAAATTATTGGTCCAGTAATGGATATTGAATTTGAAACTGGGAAATTACCAAGTATTTATAATGCATTAAATATTCGTGGTGAAACACAAAGTGGACAAAAAATTGAGGTTACTTGTGAAGTTCAACAATTACTAGGTGATAATAAAGTTCGTGCCATTGCAATGAGTGCAACCGATGGATTAATGCGGGGTTTAGATGTTTTTGATACAGGTGCAGCATTAAATGTTCCAGTCGGTGAAACTACTTTAGGTCGAATTTTTAATGTTTTAGGAGAACCTATTGATGAGCTTGGTCCAGTAGATACTTCAAAAACTTTACCGATTCATCGTGCAGCTCCTAAATTCATTCAATTAGATACTAAATTATCTATTTTTGAGACTGGAATTAAAGTTGTTGACCTTTTAGCTCCATATCGTCGTGGAGGAAAAATTGGACTTTTTGGTGGTGCAGGAGTAGGAAAAACGGTATTAATTATGGAATTAATTAATAATATTGCAAAAGCTCATGGTGGGGTTTCTGTTTTTGGTGGTGTAGGGGAACGTACACGTGAAGGAAATGATTTATATCAAGAAATGAAAGAATCTAAAGTAATTGATGAAGAAAATATTCCTGAATCAAAAGTTGCTCTTGTTTATGGACAAATGAATGAACCACCGGGAGCACGTATGCGAGTAGGATTAACTGCTTTAACAATGGCAGAATATTTTCGTGATATAAATAAGCAAGATGTATTATTATTTATTGATAATATTTTTCGTTTCGTTCAAGCTGGTTCAGAAGTATCTGCCCTTTTAGGTCGTATGCCATCTGCGGTTGGATATCAACCTACACTTGCAACAGAAATGGGTTCATTACAAGAACGTATTACTTCTACTAAAGAAGGATCTATTACTTCTATTCAAGCGGTTTATGTTCCTGCTGATGATTTAACTGATCCAGCACCAGCGACTACATTTGCACATTTAGATGCAACAACTGTTCTATCTCGTAATTTAGCAGCTAAAGGAATTTATCCAGCTGTTGATCCATTAGATTCAACATCAACAATGTTACAACCATGGATTGTTGGAGAAGAACATTATTCAATTGCTCAAGGGGTTAAAGAAACATTACAACGTTATAAAGAATTACAAGATATTATTGCAATTTTAGGGTTAGATGAATTATCTGAAGAAGATCGTTTAACAGTAGCTCGTGCACGTCGAATTGAAAGATTTTTATCCCAACCATTTTTTGTAGCAGAAGTTTTTACAGGATTATCAGGTCGATATGTTAGTTTAGGTGAAACAATTAAGGGATTTAAAATGATTCTTGATGGTGAACTTGATACTTTACCAGAACAATCATTTTATCTTGTTGGGACAATTGAAGAGACAATTGAAAAAGCAGAAAAATTACAATCTTAATATTGGAAATTTATGAGTCTACAAATTCGTATTATTACACCTGATCGTGTTGTTTGGAAAACAGAAGCAAATGAACTTATTTTACCCACAAGTACAGGATTAATGGGTGTTTTAAAAGATCATATTTCAAGTCTTACAGCTTTAGAAATTGGATTGTTAAAAGTAAAACAAAAAAATAAATGGACTCCAATTGCATTAATGGGAGGTTTTGCTTTAGTGGAAAAAAATACAATAACAATTCTTGTTAATGATGCAAAAAAAGGAGAAGAAATTAATCTTCAAGAAGCTGAACAAACTTTAGAAAAAACTAAAAATGAATTAGAAATTGCAGAAAGTTTAAAAGATCAAATTGAAGCAAAACTTGCATATAAGCGAGCGGAAATTTGTTTAAAAGCTGCTCAAGAGGTTTAAATAAATAAAAAAACAAAAGTTAGAAAAATTTCTAACTTTTGTTTTTTTATTTATTTAATAATTTAATCTTATTTTTTTAATTTATTAAATGAATTAAATTCAATTGAATTTAAATTACGATAACTTGTTAAAATAATAGCTAATCCAATACCTGTTTCGGCAGCAGCAATTGTAATAATAAATATTACAAAGATATGACCTTGTAGATTAGATTGATCAAGACTATTTGAAAACGTAATAAAATTTAAATTCGCGGCATTAAATAATAATTCAATTGTCATTAAAAATTTAATAAAATTTTGACTTGTTAGAGCACCGAATAATCCTAAACAAAATATAATAGAAGATAGGATTAAAAATTTTTCGGGATACATATAATTTATTATTTAATTTTAAAATTTAAATTTTCATTTTTAGCAATTAAAATAGCTCCAATTAATCCTGATAATAATAAAATTGAAACAATTTCAAATGATAATAAATAATGTGTAAAAATTTGTTTTGAAATTATATTAATTGACGAATTTATTTGATTTTCATTATTAATAATCCATTTATTATTATGAATAATTTTAATTAAAATAAAAAAAATAAAAATACAAAAAATTCCAATGATGCTATTTTCAATTATATTTGACTGAGGTGTTAAATTTTTTTTATCTACCAGCATAATTGCGAATAAAATTAAAATATTAATAGCCCCAACATAAATTAAAATTTGAGCAATAGCAATGAAATCGGCATTTAAAATAAGAAATAATCCAGCGATTGATATTAAAGATAATCCTAATAGAAAACCACAATAAATAATATTATTAATTAAAATTAATCCGATTATGGAGAAAATTGTAATAAAACTTAAACTCCAAAATAAAATATTTGTAATAGACATTTAAAAATTAAGTACGAATATTATAATTAATATTACTAATTATTAATTGTTCATCAAATGTAGATAATGGAAATCTTCCTAATGCAAAATTATCGTAATTTAATTCATGACGATCATAAACTGATAATTCATAGTCTTCTGTCATAGATAAACAATTTGTCGGACAATATTCCACACAATTTCCACAAAAGATACAAACACCAAAATCAATACTATAACTTTTTAATTGTTTCTTTTTTACTCCTTTTTGATAATTCCAATCGACTACGGGTAAATTTATTGGACAGACACGAACACAAACTTCACACGCAATACATTTATCAAATTCAAAATGAATTCGTCCCCGAAATCGTTCTGATGGAATTAATTTTTCATAAGGATATTGAAAACTAATAGGTTTACGATTTATATGATCAAATGTTACCATAAATCCTTGTCCAATATATTTTGCAGCTTTAAGAGAATCTTGTGTATATGTTTTAATAGATGTTAAAAAATTAAACATTTAATTTCGACGAATTTTTTTAAGTGATAAAAAATATTTTTAATGAAGCAGTTAGAAGAAGATTTCCAAGTGAGATTGGTAATAAAAATTTCCAACCAAGATTTAATAATTGATCAATTCTTATTCGTGGTAATGTCCAACGTGTCAGAATAGCAAAAAATAAAAAACAATATGTTTTAATGAGTGTAATAAAAATTCCAAAACAACCTAAAATAATTTGAATTTGTATTGGATTAAATAAATTTTGAAATATAAGAAAATTTTGTTCAGAAAAAGGAAAAATAAAATTCCATCCTCCTAAATATAAAATTGTAACAAATAATGCGGAAAGAAAAAGATTTACATATGAACCAATATAAAAAATACCAAATTGAATACCAGAATATTCAGTTTGATAGCCTGCAATTAATTCCTCTTCAGCTTCAGGTAAATCAAAGGGTAATCTTTCACATTCGGCTAAAATTGAAATTAAAAATATAAGAAAACCAATTGGTTGTCTCCAAATATTCCAAGTAAATATACCTAGAAATGCTTGATTATTTACAATATCAATACAACTAACACTATTTGCTAATAAGCAAATTGCTAAAACCGCAAAGGCCAATGGAATTTCATAACTAATTGATTGAGCTGCAGCCCGTAATCCTCCTAAAAATGAATATTTATTATTTGATCCATACCCAGCCATTAGTAATCCAATTGGTGCAATACTTGAAAAAGCAATCCATAATAAAATTCCTACTGAAATATTGGAAACAATTAAATTTTCACCAAAAGGAATAATGATATATGAAATTAAAATTGGAATTAATACTAAACATGGTCCTAAAAAAAATAAAATTTTATCGGCATTAAATGGTTGACTTTGTTCTTTAAAAACTAATTTAATTCCATCTGCAACTGCTTGAAGAAGGCCTAAAGGACCAGCAAATTCTGGACCAATTCTTTGTTGAACGGCTGCACTAATTTTTCGTTCTAACCAAACTATAATTAAAACACCGATTACACAAATTACTATAATAAATAAAATTGGAATTGGAATCCATAAAAATTTTGATGAAAAAGATGAAAATCCAAAAATTTGAAGTGAAGAAATAAATGAATCGCGTATATTAATATTCATTAATTTTTAAAACTAAAGTTGATTTGCTGAAATTATCTATTTCATTTTAACTGATAAATTTGAGTATTATTACTAACTTAATCTTATTAAAATATATAAATTAAGCCGCCTGGGATTTGAACCCAGAACTAATCGGTTAAAAGCCGATTACTCTACCGTTGAGTTAGCGACTCAAATTTTTTTTATATAAAAAAATGAAAAAAAACTAAACAAGTAGACAAAAATATCCACTTGTTAGATTTTATTGAGTTGTTCAAAAACTTTTGCTTTTAAAAAAATATTGCGAACTGTTTTAGTTGGTTGTGCTCCATTTTTTAAATATCTTAAAATTAAAGGAACATTTAACCTAGTTTGATTAAATATTGGACTATAAAATCCAATTTGATCCAATATAAGTCCTTCTCGATGATATCGATTATTAATAGCAACAATTCGATAACTCGGATTTTTTTTACGTCCTAAACGTTTTAAACGTAATTTTACCATATTTAATTTATATTGATTAAAAAAAAATATTTTTTATTCATATTTAGCGGAGAGTGGATTTGAACCACTGACTTTCGGGTTATGAGCCCGACGAGCTACCAAACTGCTCTACCCCGCGTTTTAAAGTATTACCAACTAGATTTTTTAACACCTGGTAGCATTCCTTTATGAGCTAATTCACGAATTATATGTCGTGAAAATCCAAAATACTTATAATATCCTTTTGGTCGGCCAGTTATATTACATCGATTATGTAATCTAGTAAAATTACTATTACGTGGTAATTTTTGAATTAAAGCATGAATTCGTAATTTTTCAGAAATTGAAAGTGAATTTTTAAATTTATTATTTAAATTTTTTCGTGTCTCATAATATTTGAGTGATAATAATTGACGTTTCTTTTCTCTTGTAATTAAACTTTTTTTCGCCATTAATTGGAATGAATTTTTTATAAACTAAATATAATTATTTATTTCTATTAATAGAAATAAATAATTATATTTAGTTTAAATAATAGATAAAAAAAAAGTCAACATTAATATTAATTAGTTAGTAATTAATAATTAACCAAATTTTCCAGAAGTCGAAGCTAATAAGAAAGATGCGTATGTAAAAATATACCCAGTTCCAAAATGAGCTAGCCCCACTAATCGGGCTTGAACAATTGATAATGCAACTGGTTTATCTTTCCATTGAATTAAATTTGCTAATGGAGTTCTTTGATGTGCCCAAACTAATGTTTCAATAAGTTCTTGCCAATAACCTCGCCATGAAATTAAAAACATAAATCCAAATGCCCAAACAAAATGAGCAAATAAAAATGTCCAAGCCCATACAGATAAACTGTTCATTCCAAAAGCATTATAACCATTAATTAATTGTGATGAATTTCCCCATAAATAATCACGAAACCAACCTAATAAATAAGTTGATGACTCATTAAATTGAGATACATTTCCTTGCCAGAGTGTTAAATGTTTCCAATGCCAATAGAATGTTGTCCAAGCAATTGTATTTAACATCCAAAATACCGATAAATAAAATGCATCCCAAGCTGAAATATCACATGTTCCACCACGTCCTGGACCATCACATGGGAAACTATAACCAAAATCTTTTTTATCAGGCATTAATTTAGATCCACGAGCATCTAATGCCCCTTTAACTAAAATTAATGTTGTTGTATGTAAACCTAATGCAATAGCATGATGAACCAAGAAATCACCAGGACCAATTGGAAGAAATAATGAATTTTGATTACTATTAATTGCATCTAACCATCCAGGCAGCCAAATTGTTTGACTCGCTACTGATGTATAACTTGATGGTGATGATAAAAAGATATCAAATCCATAAATTGATTTCCCATGAGCCGCTTGAATCCATTGTGCAAAAACTGGTTCAATTAAAATTTGTTTTTCAGGAGTTCCAAATGCTTGCATACCATCATTATGACAATAAAGACCTAATGTGTGAAATCCTAAAAATAATGATACCCAACTTAAATGTGAAATAATAGCTTCCTTATGATCTAAGATTCGTGATAAAACATTTCCTTTATTTTGTTCTGGATCATAATCACGAATAAAAAAGATTGCACCATGAGCAAATGCTCCTGTCATCATAAATCCAGCAATATATTGATGATGTGTATAAAGAGCTGCTTGTGTCGTAAAATCTTGTGCTAAAAAAGCATAAGCTGGTAATGAATACATATGTTGCGCAACTAATGAACAAATTGTTCCAGCAGATGCTAAAGCTAATCCTAATTGCATATGTAAAGAATTATTAAGAGTATCATATAATCCTTTATGAGCTTCTCCAAGAGCTCCACTTGGTGGTGTATGTGCTTCTAGAATTTCTTTCATACTATGTCCAATACCAAATATTGTTCTATACATATGTCCAGCTACTAAAAATAGTACTGCAATAGCAAGATGATGATGTGCAATATCAGTCAGCCATAAACTTTGTGTTTGTGGATGAAATCCACCTAAAAAAGTTAAAATTGCTGTTCCTGACCCTTCAGATGTAGAAAAAACATGATTTACACTATCCGGATTTTGTGCATAGACAGCCCAATCTCCTGTAAAAAATGGTTTTAATCCAGCTGGATGAGGTAAAGTAGTTAAAAGATTATTCCAACGAACATGAATACCACGTGATTCCGGAATTGCAACATGAACTAAATGCCCTGTCCATGCTAATGAACTTACCCCAAATAACCCTGCTAAATGATGGTTTAAACGTGATTCTGCATTTTTAAACCAAGAAACAGCTGGTTGAAATTTAGGTTGTAAATGTAACCATCCTGCAAAAAGGAAAATTGAAGCAACAATTAATAAAAATAAAGAACCAATGTACAGGTCATTTACTGTTCGCATTCCAATTGTATACCACCATTGATACACACCCGAATAACAAATATTTACAGCACTTAAAGCCCCACCACGAGTATAAGCATCTACTGCAGGTTGCCCAAAATGCGGATCCCAAATAGCGTGAGCAATTGGACGAACATGTAATGGATCTTGAACCCATTGTTCAAAATTTCCTTGCCAAGCAACATGAAATAGATTTCCTGATGTCCATAAGAAAATAATAGCTAATTGTCCAAAATGTGATGCAAAAATTTTTTGATAAAGACGCTCTTCTGTCATTCCATCATGACTTTCAAAATCATGAGCAGTTGCTAATCCATACCATAAACGACGTGTTGTTGGATCTTGACTAAGAGCATTACTAAATTTTGGAAACTTTGTTACCATAAAAAATATCTCCTAAACAATTTATTTTTCAATAAAAAAATATCTAATTTATTAAATCAGTGATGATTTGAAATCACTGATTTAATTTTAAAATTTAACGTATTAAAAATATTTATATAAATAAAATCTAACCAATTGAACAAATACGAGCTAAAAAGAATGACCAGGTAGTACAAATTCCTCCTAATAAATAATGAGCAACCCCAACAGCTCGCCCTTGTGTAATACTTAAAGCACGAGGTTGAATAGTTGGTGCAACTTTTAATTTATTATGAGCCCAAACAATTGATTCAATAAGTTCTTGCCAATATCCACGTCCACTAAATAAGAACATTAAACTAAAAGCCCAAACGAAATGTGAAGCAAGGAACATTAATGAATATGCAGATAATGCAGATCCATACGCTTGAAGAACTTGTGATGATTGTGCCCATAAGAAATCCCGTAACCAACCATTAATTGTATTGGCAGTTAATGCAAAATTACCTCCTGTAAGATGAGAAATACCATTTGCACTTACTGTTCCCCAAACATCAGATTGCATTTTCCAACTAAAATGAAAAATAACAACAGAAATACAATTATACATCCAAAATAATCCTAAGAAAACATGATCCCAAGCTGATACTTGACATGTTCCACCACGTCCTGGACCATCACATGGGAAACAGAATCCTAAATTTGATTTATCAGGGATTAAGCGTGAACTTCGTGCAAATAACACACCTTTTAAAAGGATTAAAACAGTTACATGAATTGTGAATGCATGGATATGATGAACCATAAAATCAGCTGTTCCTAATGGAATTGAACCAATTGCAATTTTTCCATCAATAGCGACAACATCACTTCCCCAAGTTAAACTTGTTGGATCTATACTATTTGGTGAAGTTAAACTAGGAGCAGCAACATGTAAACTTTGAATCCATTGGGCAAAAATTGGTTGTAATTGAATTGCAGTATCTGAAAACATATCTTCAGGTCTTCCTAAAGCACTTAAAGTATCATTATGAATATATAATCCAAATGCATGGAATCCTAAAAACATACAAACCCAGTTTAAATGTGAAATAACGGCATCACGATGACGAATAATACGGTCTAAAACATTATTATAATTACTTGATGGGTCATAATCTCTTACCATAAAAATGGCCCCATGAGCTGCTGCTCCAACAATACAAAATCCACCAATCCATGTATGATGTGTAAAAATTGATAATTGGGTTCCATAATCAATTGCTATATAAGGATAAGCTGGCATACTGTACATATGATGTGCAACAATAATAGATAATGAACCAAATAATGCTAAATTAATGGCTAATTGAGCATGCCATGAAGTTGTTAAAATTTCATAAAGTCCTTTATGACCTTCACCTGTAAATGGCCCTTTATGTGCTTCTAAAATTTCTTTCATGTTATGTCCAATACCAAATATTGTTCTATACATATGTCCAGCTACTAAAAATAGTACTGCAATAGCAAGATGATGATGTGCAATATCAGTTAACCATAATGATCCAGTAATTGGATTTACCCCTCCTTTAAATGTTAGAAAATCCGAATATTCACTCCAATTTAATGTAAAAAATGGACTTAATCCTTTATTAAAACTAGGGTAAAGTTGTGCCATTAATTCACGATTAAATAAAAATTCATGTGGTAATGGAATCTCTTTTGGATCCACTCCTGCATCTAATAGGTTATTAATTGGAATTGCAATATGAATTTGATGCCCTGCCCATGCTAATGAACCTAATCCTAAAAGACCAGCTAAATGATGATTAAGCATTGATTCCACATTTTGAAACCATTGTAATTTAGGAGCTGCTTTATGATAATGGAACCATCCAGCAAAAAACATTAACCCAGCTAAAATTAAACCACCAATGGCTGTAGAATATAATTCTAATTCTGTTGTAATTCCGCTAGCACGCCAAAGTTGGAAAAATCCTGATGTAACTTGTATTCCTTGGAATCCTCCTCCTACATCACCATTTAAAATTTCTTGACCAACAATTGACCAAACTACTTGTGCACTTTGTTTAATATTTACTGGATCTGTTAACCATGCTTCATAATTGGAAAAACGCGCTCCATGAAAATACATCCCACTTACCCAAATTAAAATAATTCCTAATTGACCAAAATGAGCACTAAATACTTTTCTTGAAATATCTTCTAGATTCTTAGTATGACTTGTAAAATCATGCGCACTTGCATGTAAACTCCAGATCCAAGTTGTTGTTGTTGGACCTTTTGCGAGACTTTTTGAAAAATGTCCTGGTTTAGCCCATTTTTCAAAAGAGGTTGAAACAGGATTCTTTTCAATAAGAATTTTACCTTGTTCCTTTTGATCTGTTGATAAAAGTGTCATAAAAATATAATTTTTTTTTATGAATCAATGAATATACTTTTCTCTACGAACTTTATTTTTTCTTATTATTTTATAATATAAATGTGCTTTAGGGACGACTTATATATTAAAAAAATCTGGGGTGGAAGGATTCGAACCTCCGCATAACAGGATCAAAACCAGTTGCCTTACCACTTGGCCACACCCCATTTTTAATTTTTAAAATAACTAAATAAAATTATAATTTTATTTAGTTATTTTGAATACTTTGATTAACGGAAACTTACGGCTGCTTGCCAAACAAAAGCTAATGCAAGAAAAAGAACAGGAATTACTGGTAAAACATCTACCAGCGGATCAAAAATTGCATAAGCCTCTGGAAGTCTATTTAAAAAAATTAAATGATTTTCAATTAAAGAAATAATCACGTCTCCTCCAAATTGTTGCCAATTTTTTTCACATATATTTTTATCATATTATATACCATAATAGATATAAACATTAAACATATATCTAATTACAAACTATTTAATTAGTAATCCAATAGTAATTAATATATTGACTTTGTAAATATATAAAATATATATTATTAATATAATAATAAGTATTTGGGATTGTAGTTCAATTGGTTAGAGCACCGCCCTGTCACGGCGGAAGTTGCGGGTTCGAGTCCCGTCAATCTCGAATTCTATATTTTATTAATAAAAGAAAATACCTTTTTCATGTTCAGAGTAGTTAATTAGCTTAGGCGGGAATTGAACCTGCGACCAAGAGCTTATGAATCTCCTGCTCTACCACTGAGCTACTAAGCCAAATAATTTTAAATTAAATTTAAATATTATTAATAATATAATTATTATTATAATATAATATAAAATCTTAATTACTTAAAATGTCTCGAGTTAAACGCGGAAATATTGCAAGAAAACGCAAAATTAAAATTTTTAAATTAACAAAAGGATTTCAAGGATCACATTCTGTTATTTTTAGAACAGCAAATCAACAAGTCATGAAATCATTATTTTATGCTTATCAAGATCGTCGTATTAAAAAACGTAATTTTCGTAAATTATGGATTAATCGATTAAATGCTGGTATTCGTCAGTATGGATTTAATTATAGTTCTTTTATTTTTAAATTAAAACAATCCAATATTTTATTAAATCGAAAAATGTTATCTCAATTATTAATTTTTGATAAAAGAACTTTTACTAAATTAGTTGATTTAATTAAATAAAATCTATTAATAATTTATTAATAGATTTTATTTAATTAATTTTCTTGATTTAAAAATGGTAATAAAGCTAAAACTCTAGCTTGTTTAATTGCATGTGTTAAATCGCGTTGTTGTTTTGACGTTAAATTATTCATTCTTCTAGGTAAAATTTTTCCTTGTTCAGTAATATAATTTTGGAGAAGTGAAATATTCTTATAATCAAATTTTTTTTGAACAGAAAAATAAGTTTTACTTTCTACTTGATTTTGTGGTAAATTTAAAAAATTCATAAAATCGAATTTTTTTTAGTTTATTTTAATTTATTTTAAAAGAATGCAACAATTAAACCATCTGGAAAAAAACGATTAATTTCAATAAGAAGCCCCGCTAAAAAACCACACCATAAGAATCCATAAACTGGTGCTGTGGAAAGGTAACCTTGAAAATCTTTCATAAAATAATTTTTTATAAAAATTTTATTTTTGATTATACAATAAATAATAAATTTTTTTTTTATACAATTTACTATATATTATATTATTAATAATATAATTACGATTTTACGTCCTTAGTTCAGTTGGTAGAACGTAGGTTTCCAAAACCTAATGTCGTGGGTTCAAGTCCTACAGGACGTGGAACATAAATTTAATAAGAGTGAAAAATAATGACTTATCAATTAATAAATTTATTATTATTAGGATTAACGACTAGTAATTCAATAATATATTTATTAAAAATATATTTTTCTGATTTATTTATATCATCGCAATCAATTGAAATAGAATTTTTATTTTTAATACTAGGATTTTTTGTGAGTATTCCATTTGTATTAAGTTATGAAAGCATTTATAAAGTAATTAAAAATAAATTATTTAATCAAAATTTACAATATTTAATTATTTATTTATTAGGAATTAATTTTGGCTTTTTATTTTCAAGTCTTTTTTCCTGGTCATTTTTTTCATTTAAACTTGATTCCTTCATTATTCAATTTTTTAAAATTAATAGTTTTCATATATTTTTTTGTTTAGTTTTTATGTTTTATTTTTTTAATTTAATTAAATTAACTAATAAACTTTCAATTTTATTGGATTCCTTAATTTTTAATAAAAAATTTTCAAACTTATCATTTTTTACATCATTAAAAACAATTTTTTATTTTTACAAATTAAATTTATATAATTCAATTTTTTTTGAACGTAATTTAATTTTATTAGATAATCAAATTTATAAATTATGGATTAATTTTTTATTTAATAAAGATCCATTAATTATTATTTATTATTTCTCAATTCTAAATTTATTAAAAAAACAAAAACCATTAAAAATCTTAATTCAATCAACTTTACTTAAATGGTTAATTGTTCAAAAAAAAAATTATAAAAATTTTATTTTAAAAGTAAAACAACAATTTTTATTTAATAAAACAAAATTAAAGTTGAAAAAATCATTAATAAAAAACTTTTTTCATCTAAATAAATTAGGTTATGAAGTTGATGAAATTATTAAAATTCAATTAACAAAAAAAGGAAAAAAATATCATCAAGCTATTGGATATCTTGAAGATGGAAGTTTAGTTGTTGTAAAAAATGGCATTAATTTTATTGGTTATTCAATTCGTGTTAAAATTAAAAAAATTTTTCAAACTAAAACAGGTCGAATTATTTTTACTAATTTATATAATGCAAAAAATTAATTTGTAATCAAAATTATAATCATTAATTTTATGACTCAAATTTGTTTGTTAATTCAAATTTTTAATATTTTAAGTGGTTTATTTTTTATTATTTTATTGCGTTTTTTAATTTTTGAAGATTCATTTGAATTTTATTTATTTATAAATAAAAGAATTTTTGGGGATATGCCTACTTGTATTAAATTTGTTACAAATTTTTATTGGTTTAATTTAATTTTTTTTTTAATTAGTTTAGTTTTAAGCCAATTCCTTTGTTAATTTTTTTTTGCCAGGAACCAGATTTGAACTGGTGACACGAGGATTTTCAGTCCTCTGCTCTACCAACTGAGCTATCCCAGCATTATATATATATATTTTATATAATACTAAAATATTAACACTATTAACAATAGTAAAGCAAATAAAAGAATATATTATGTGCTTACTAAAAAAATTTACAAACGAATTATTGAATAATAATTTATTAATTCCATATCAATCTTTATTAATATGTACTTCAGGAGGTCAAGATTCCCTAAGTTTGGTTTATTTATTTAAAATTTTAAAAAAGTCTTGGCATTGGCGAATTGGAATTGTATATTGTGATCATTTATTTCAAATAAATTCGATTTCAACTGGTCGTTTTATTTGCAAACTGAGTTTAAAATTAAATTTTGAATTTTATGAAATAATTTCAACACAATATTTTAATTCTGAATTTGAAGCTCGAAATTGGCGTTATAAAAAATTATTAAAACTAGCACAATTTTATGGTTATTCGTCAATAATAACTGGACATACAAAAAATGATAAAATAGAAAGTTTTTTTTTACACCTATTAAGAGGAAGCTCATTACTAGGACTTCAATCAATTCTTCAAAAAATAAAATTAACAAATGAAACAAATTTAATTCGTCCACTTTTAAATTTTTCACGAGCTGAGATTCTTTTATTTATAAGAGGAACAAATTTTCCTATTTGCTTTGATCAAACAAATAAAAATTTAAATTATTTTCGAAATCGAATCCGAAATCAATTAATTCCTTATTTAAAAATATTTTTTAATCCAAAATTAGATACAAAAATTATCCAAATTATTAATTTTATTCAAGTAGAAACACAATATTTTTCTGATTTAAATTTTTTAACCATAAGCTCTTTTTTATTTATTAAAAATAATTTGATCTATTTAAATTATTCAATTTTTTTAAAATTACCGATTATTAATCAACGAAAAATAATTTATAAAATAAGTCAATGGATTAAAATCCCACATAACAATTTTTTCGAATTAGAACAATTTCGTCTAATTTTCAATCAATCTTTTTATAATATTAAGAAATACTTATTTTTTTTAAAAAAAAATATATTAATTAAATCTTTTTCGTATAGATTTTGCTTATATATTTGTTTGGAATTTAAAAATTAGAGTTGCTTAAATCTAAAAACTATATCTCTACATTTAGAGATATAGTTTTTAGATTTACGCAACAAAACTTTGTGTATATTCGATAATTGCTTCTTTTAATAAATCCTCAGTATCATCAGATAATTTTTTCTCAGTTTCAATTGCTTCAATAAATTGAGTTTTATTAGTTTTCATATAATCACGTAAACCAGCTAAAAATGAACGAACGTCTTCAATTTTAATTGAATCCAGATATCCATTAATTCCTGCATAAATTGAAGCCACTTGTTCAGCAACTGAAAGTGGTGCAGCTTGTGGTTGCTTTAATAATTCACGTAATCGTTGTCCACGAGCTAATTGATTTTGCGTTGCTTTATCTAAATCAGAGGCAAATTGTGCAAAAGCTTCTAATTCCGCAAATTGTGCTAACTCTAATTTTAATTTTCCAGCCACTTGTTTTACAGCTTTCACTTGAGCTGCAGATCCGACACGTGACACCGAAATCCCAACATTAATAGCCGGACGAATACCAGCATTAAATAAATCACTAGTTAAAAAAATTTGTCCGTCTGTAATTGAAATTACATTTGTAGGAATATAAGCTGAAACATCTCCAGCCTGTGTTTCAACAATTGGAAGTGCCGTCATACTTCCTTCTCCTAAATTATTACTTAATTTTGCAGCACGTTCTAATAAACGTGAATGTAAATAAAATACATCTCCTGGATAAGCTTCACGACCTGGTGGTCGTCTTAATAGAAGAGACATTTGACGATAAGCAGCTGCTTGTTTCGATAAATCATCATAAATAACTAAAGTATGACGATTGGTATACATAAAAAACTCTGCAAGTGTGGCACCAGTATATGGAGCTAAATATTGAAGAGGAGCAGGTGAATTTGCTGTTTCGGAAACAATAATGGTATAATCCATTGATCCTCGTTCTTCTAAAGATGTAAGAATTTGAGCAACAGATGAAGCTTTTTGTCCAATAGCAACATAAACACAAATTACATCTTTACCTTTCTGATTTAAAATGGTATCAATTGCAACTGCAGTTTTTCCAGTTTGACGGTCACCAATAATAAGTTCACGTTGACCACGTCCAATTGGAATCATTGCATCAATTGCAATTAATCCAGTTTGAACGGGCTCATAAACAGAACGTCTGGCAATGATACCAGGTGCAGGAGATTCAATTAAACGAGTTTCATTTGTTTTAATTTCTCCTTTTCCATCAATTGGACGTGCTAATGCATCAACAACTCGGCCTAAAAAATTTTCACCAACAGGAATTTGAGCAATTTTCCCTGTTGAAGTTACTTTACTCCCTTCTTGAATTGCTAATCCATCTCCCATTAAAACTGCTCCAACATTATTAGACTCTAAGTTTAGAGCAATACCAATTGTCCCATCTTCAAAATTTAGTAATTCTCCCGACATTACTTTATTTAAACCATAAATACGAGCAATTCCATCACCAACTTGAAGAACAGTTCCTACATTTGTAAGCGCTTTTTCTTGTGTGTAGCTTTCAATTTGTTGTTTTATTATGCTACTAATTTCATCAGGGCGAATATTTAACATATTTTTTTATAATAGATCAAAATTTTCATTTAACTACACTTAACGAAGTGTATTTAATATGCGAATTTTTTTATCAATCAATTTACGTTGACTTTCAGGATTAATTAATTGGGTTTGAAGCTTTTGATTAGCTTTTTTAAAAGCTAATTGACTAATTTGTTGACGAATTTGAGTTAAAACTTTTTCTTTTTCAAATTCAATCGTTAATTGTTTTGTTTGTTCAAGCTTCAGAATATCGCGATTATATTGTTGATTTAATTGAGTTTTAACTTGTTCAATTGTATTTAAAGCTTGCTCATTAATCTCTTTTGCTTTTTGTTTAGTTCGATCCCGATCTTGACAAACTTTTTCAAAAAGTTCATTAGTTTGTTTAAATCGAGTTTCAATTTCTTCTAAACTTTGCAGAATTGAATTTTTACGCGCACTTAATAATGAATCTAAAAATTGACTTCCAAAATAAATAACTACACCAAGAACAATAACTAAATTAATTAAATTTGTTTCAATAATATTTGTATTTAAACTAAAAGTCTGGCCTAAAGAATTATTTAATAATTCATAAAAATTATTATTTTGATTCATAAAAAAGAAAAATATTAATTTAGAAATTAAATATAAATTGCGTCAATCAATTGATTGACACAATTTAGTAAAAAAAAATTTATGAAATATATGGATTTGCAAATAAAAGAGCTAAAGCTACAACTAATCCATAAATAGTAAGTGATTCCATAAATGCAAAACTTAAAATCATTGTTCCACGAATTTTACCTTCAACTTCAGGTTGACGTGCAATTCCTTCAACTGCTTGACCCGCAGCAATTCCTAATCCAACACCAGAACCTACAGCACTAAAACCAATAGCAATCGCAGCCGCAACAACTGACGCAGCAGATACAATTTGACTCATAAGGATTCCTCCAAAAAAAAATTAATAAATTATAGAAAGAGTAACAGCAAAAAAAGCAAACTGACAATATATTAAACAGTTTTTATAAAAAAGAAATTAATGTCCTTCAATTGATTCACCAATATATGCAGATGCTAATGTTGCAAAAACTAATGCTTGAATTGCACTTGTAAATAATCCTAAAAGCATCATTGGAACTGGGACAATTAATGGTAATAAAATTAATAAAACACTAACAATTAATTCATCCGCTAATATATTTCCAAAAAGTCGAAAACTTAATGATAAGGGCTTTGTAAAATCTTCAAGAATATTTATTGGTAGTAAAATAGGTGTTGGTTCTACATATTTTTTAAAATAACTTAAACCTTTTTTTCTTAGCCCTGCATAAAAATATGCAATTGATGTTAATAAAGCTAATGCTACTGTTGTATTGATATCGTTGGTTGGTGCAGCTAATTCACTTGCTGGCAATTCAATAATTCGCCATGGAACTAAAGCGCCAGACCAATTACATCCAAATATAAATAGCATTAATGTACCAACAAAAGGAATCCAATTTTTATAATTTTCTTCGCCAATTTGTGATTTTGCTAAATCTCTAATGTAATCTAAAATATATTCAACTAAATTTTGGCTTGTTGTTTCTGGAATTGGTTGTAAATTTCGTGTCCCTAAAAACATTAGGAAAACAATTAATCCAATCACAAACCAAGAAACTAATAAAACTTGACCATGAAATTGAAAATTACCAATTTTCCAATAAAAATGTTCACCAACTTCAATAACCGCTAACTGAGAAACTTTTTCTAAAATCATTTTTTATGTTGTATTTTGAATTTTGCTATTTTAGTTATTAAAACTATAAATCCCTAAAATAAAAATATAACTTATATTTTTATTGTATAAACTTTTATCTATTTTTATTATATTTTTTTTTATTAATCTTGGAATTTTTAAAAATATTAAAATTATATTTTTTGAAACATTGAATATGCTCGCGCTGCTAATATAGAATCTGTTAATTTTGTTAAAATATAATTAATTGAGCGAACTGCATCATCATTTGCTGGAATTGGAAAATCAATTAATTCAGGATTGCAATTAGTATCAATTAAACCCACAACTGGTATTTTTAATTTTTTACATTCTGATATTGCTATTGCTTCACGATTGGGATCAATACAAATTACACAATCTGGTAGTTGTGTCATGGATTTTACACCACCTAAATTTTTTTGAAGAGTAATTAATTGACGTATTAAAAAAGAAGCTTCTTTTTTTGGTAAATCTCCAAATTTATTTTGTTGATATTTATTTTCAAGTTTATTTAATGTTTCGATTCGTGTTTTTATTGTTGACCAATTTGTTAACATTCCTCCAAGCCAGCGACTATTTACAAAATGTGCACCACAAATTTGTGCTTGTGTTTCAATTAATTTCGAGGCTTGATATTTTGTACCAATAAATAAAAAATTTTTTTTTTCTTGACTAAGCTTAAATAAATATTGACAAGCATTTTGTAAACACGAAAGAGTCTTCAGTAAATCTAAAATATGAATACCATTTTTTTGAGTATAGATAAATTCACTCATTTTCGGATTCCAAGATTGAACTTGATGTCCATAATGAATTCCGGCTGTCATTAATTGTTTTAAATAAATGGATTCTAAAAAATTAAGTGGAATTGTAAGATCTTTTTTTTCTAATTCATACATTGATTAAAAAGTTATTTATTTTTAATTAATTTTTTATTAATCATAATTTTTTTTATAATAAAAATAAAGACAATTCTTAAAATTAAGGTTTTTATTTTAATAAAAATTTCTTGGAAATTTTTTTTGTAGAATTATGATTAATTAATTCGTAAAGTAATTTTTCTTGAGTAATTCTAGCTGGGATTAATCGACCTAAAATTACATTTTCTTTTAACCCTTGTAACCAATCGGTAGAACCTTTAATTGCAGCTTGAGTTAGAATACGTGTTGTTTCTTGAAAACTTGCTGCTGAAATAAAACTTTCAGTATTTAATGAAGTTTTTGTAACTCCCATAATTAAAGGTCTATAAATCGCTTGTTTATTCCATTTATTATTAAATTTTTGAATTTTTTGAAAATCAATTAATTCACCTGGTAAAAAACCAGTTTCATGACCTTTTTTAATTAAAACTTTTGCAGTCATTTGACGGACAATTATTTCTATATGTTTATCAGAAATCGTTACCCCTTGTGAACAATAAACAAATTGAATTTGATTAACAATCATTTTTTGTAAACTCTCAAAACTTTTTTCAATTGCTTTATCAAGTGAATAAATAGTTAAATACAATTGAAAAAATAAAGTTAATTGTTTATGAACATTATGAAAAATTGGGGTTAAACCTTTTGTTTTTCTTGCTTCTAAAAATTCTTCAATTTTTGGTAATCCTTGAATAATATCACCAGTTTTTTCACGATCATAAATTAATGTTAATAAAGGCTCATCTTTTAAAACTAAACGAGATTTTTGAAAATTTTGAAGAGTTTGATTTAGAAATGGTGTTGCTTTTCGAATATGAATTTGTGAAAAACTAATTCGTGTAATTTGCCCTGAATGAGGAAAAATAATTTGATTTTTTAATGATTTAATTTTTTGTCCTTGAAAAATAAAATTTCCTAATTTTGATTTCCAATAAATTTGGATTTTAAAATTTTGTAAATAAGTAAAATCTTTTTTTGTTAAAATTAAAATTCGATTAATAGTTCGGGAATGGGGAATTATACGATGAATTTCTCCATTTTTTAAAACGTCATATCCTATTTTTGCAAAATTAGTTTTAATAGCTATTTTTGAATTTTGATGAATAAATGTTTGTACTAACTTCCGATTTTTTTGCGTATAAAGTTTAGGTAGAAAATTAAATCCTTTTGGTTTTGGAAAACGAGTAAAATGATCAGGAATTAATTTTTCAAAATTTTTATTAAATTTTTTTAAAAGTAAAAAACGTAAAAAATTTTTTTTAAAATAAATTTGTTCAATATTTCTTATATTGAATTCCTTAATTTTTTTTTGTAAATAAAAATTATAAAAATTATTTGAAATTAAGTTATTATTTAATATCAAATCTTGACGTTTATAAAAACAAAAATCATTAATTAATTTAAAATTTTTAGATCCTTCAATAAAAAATATCCATTTTTCAACAAATTTAGGTTTTAAAGTAATAGGAAAAGTTAAAAACTTTTCTTGTTTAATTTTTAATTTTAATTTAAGTAGAAAAGGTTTTATTTTTTTAGAACTAAATATTCGATTATTTGGTTTAATTTTTAAAAAAATTTTTTTTTGCAATTGAATTGCATGATTCATTGTAAATATATTCCCAAATAGAGGATCTAATTTATGGAAATCACCCTCCTGAATAAAAAATTGATTTTTGTTTTTATTTTTAAAAGAATATCTTTTATGAATTAAATAAATCTGATTTTTATTTTTATTTGTTGTAAAAACAAATGTTTGTTCATTTTTTCCTAATTGTAAAAATCGATTATGAAATATTTTTAAAACACCTGGTTTTAATAAAATGTATTCAATTTTTTTACCACGTTTTATAAATTCAATTAATCCATCAACAGGTGAAATTATTTTTTTTGTTAAAAGGTTTTGACTTTGAATAAAATCATTATCTTTTACAAGTAAATTTTGACTAATTTCATTTTTTTCATAAAGAAACTCTGAAAACCAAAAAAAACTATCACCTTTTAAAATTTCATAATAATTTAAATCAATTTTACGAAATTGTAAATTAAAATTTTTTAAAAAACCTGGTGGTTCTAATTCAAGATTATTTAAGGAATTAGCTAAAAATTGATTAGGTTTTAAAAATGAATTAAATTTACAGATTAATTTATATGAATTTAATTCATTTTTAAAAAAAATTAATCCTTCTTTCGTAATTTTTTCACATTGTAAAATTTTAGTTTGAAAAGTGTTTATTTGATAAATTGTTGGTCCAAATTGATTAACTTTTTTTAAAGTTGTATTAAAAGGAAAATTTAAAGGCTTTTCAGCTAATAAACAATTGGCATTTAAAGAATCTGATTTTTTATATAAAAATTTAAATTTATTTGATATCTCTAATACTTGACCATTTAAAACCCACAATAAATTAATTTGGGCTTCTGAATCAGAATAATTAAATAAATAAGGTTCGCCTGCTTGTGGGCTAAAAACTCTTTTTGTTGCTTTTTCAGTAATATTTGCTGAAGAATTTAAAATTTCTCCAATAATTTGATTTTTTATAACAAAATTATTTTCAGTAACAAATAAAATAGATTTTTCTAAAATTGGATACGAATGAAATAATTCTAAATTTTCATAAATGGTTAAATAACCTTTTTGAGTAACAAAAAATGCGGATGTTCCATGTCGAGTTCGAAATAAAAATCCTTTTATTGATTGAGTAAATCTAACCCAACCGGTTTTAAATGCGAAAATTTTTTGGACTTTATTGGCAGTAAATACACCACCAGTATGAAATGTACGCATTGTTAATTGAGTTCCTGGTTCACCAATTGATTGTGCTGCAAGAACACCTACTGCTTCACCCAAATTGACTAATGAACCACGGGCTAAACTCCAGCCATAACATAACTGACAAAGAAAATAAGGTGATTGACAACTTAAAGGAGAGCGAATAAAAATACTTTGTAAATTATATTTTTTAAATGTATAGTTCAAATTTGGATAAATTTCTTGATTTCGAATTGCAATAAAATAATTTTTATTTTTTGAATAAATTGCTTCACCTAAAACTCGACCAATTAAGCGATTTGATAAACTAAAATAAATTTTTTGAGAATTTTTTAAAGATTTTAAACATATACTTTTTTTTGTATGACAATCACTTTCACGTAATAAAATACCTTGTGCTACATCCACTAATCTTCTTGTTAAATATCCAGAATCTGCTGTCCGCAAAGCAGTATCGACTAATCCTTTTCGTGCACCATAACATGAAATAATATATTCTGTAACAGTTAATCCTTCTTTAAAATTACTTTTAATTGGTAAATCTAAAATTTGGCCTTGTGGATTTGCCATTAATCCCCGTATGCCAACTAACTGACGAACTTGCGAAATATTCCCTCTGGCTCCTGAAAAGGCCATCATATAAAGTGGATTTAAAGGATTTTTGACAAGAAAATTATTAATTAAAGCAATTTTTAATGTTTCATTTGTTTCATTCCATCCATCAATTACTTTTTGAAAATATTCAACCGATGTAATCTGACCAGTATTTAATTGTTTTTGAACATTTTCTAAAACATACTCAATTTGTGCAATTAATAATTGTTTTTTTGGTGGTATTGATAAATCATCAATTCCTAAAGATAAGCCAGCTAAAGTTGCATATGCAAATCCTAAAAATTTTAGTTTTTCTAATAATTCAATAGTTTGAAAATGACCACAAATTTCAAAAACCCAAATAATTAATTTTTTTAATTCGGTTTTATCGATTGTTCGGTTATAAAAAATTTCTTGAGTTCCAAATTTTTGATTTAAGGCATATAAAATTATATATGATTTTTTTATTGGTGTTTTTAATAAAAAACTTGGAATTTTTTTTCTTCGCATAAAAAATATAATTATATAAAAATATCTTGAAAAAATTGATTAAATAAAATACGTCCAACAGTAGTTCTTAAAAATTGATATTTCGATGGAAAATAAATAAAATTATCATTATAAAACATTTGTAATCTGCCTGTTGAATTTAAATGAACTGCTAAAGGTAATTCATATTTATTTGAACTGTGAAAATTAGTAATAATACGTACCCAAATAATAGTATGAATTGATATCTTATCTTGATTTTGTGAAAAAAAATTTAATACATGTTTTAAATTACTAAAATAATTTGAATAAAAAAATTGTGCCGAAAAATTAAGAGTTGTTAAATAATACCAACCTAAAACCATATCTTGGCTGGGTATACTAATAGGTTGTCCACTTGCAGGCGAAAGAAGATTGTTAGTTGCTAACATAAGGACTCGTGCTTCAGCTTGAGCTTCACATGATAAAGGAACATGAACCGCCATTTGGTCCCCATCAAAATCGGCATTAAAAGGAGAACAAACTAATGGATGAAGTTTAATTGCACGAGATTGTATTAATATAGGTTCAAAGGCTTGAATACTTAAACGATGAAGGGTAGGAGCACGATTTAATAAAATTAAATGTTTTTTTAAAATTTGTTTTAAAATTTTAAAAACAATAGATTCATGATTTTGAATTTTTTTTTTTGCCCCTTTAATTGTATGTGCAAAACCTTTTTGAAGGAGATATTGAAGTAAAAAAGGTTGAAATAATTCAATTGCCATTTGTTTTGGTAATCCACATTGGTGAAGTTTTAAATGAGGATCAACAACAATAACAGATCTTCCCGAATAATCAACTCTTTTTCCTAATAAATTTTGTCGGAATCTTCCTTGTTTTCCTTCTAAAATTTCTGAAAGAGATTTTAATGGACGCGTAATAGATGAAAGAACTAATTTCGAAGCTTTATTACTATCAATTAAACTATCGACTGATTCTTGTAATAAACGTGTTTCATTTTGTAAAATTATTTCTGGGGCAAGAAAATGTTTAAATTTTTTTAAACGATTATTTCTATTAATGACTTTTTTATAAAGATCATTTAAGTCAGAAGTTGCCAAATGGCCAGCATGAAATTGAACCATTGCTCTTAAACCAGGAGGAAGAACAGGTAAGACAGATAAAATCATCCATTGTGGTTTAGCGCTTGTTTTTAAAAAATTCTTAATAACTCGTAATCGTTTTAAAAGTCGATTTTTTGACTTTAAAATATTTCGAATAATATATTTTAGTTCTTGTTTTTTTTCAATTAATAAACTTTTTTGATATTTTAAATGTTTCTTCAAAGTTTTATATTTTTGATCTCTTATTGCTTTTTGAGTTATATTGAAATTAATAATAGGAATCTGAAAACATAATTTTTTATATTCATTTTTATATGAAAAATATGTTGGTTCAATTTTTTTAAATTGATTTAATAAATTTGAAAATAATTTATTAATATCTAGTAGCTTTAATAAATTATATATTGCATCGGGCCCAATTTGATCTTGATGTGGGTAATCAAAATAAGTTTCTAAATCATAAAAAATATTTGTTAAAGTTAAAAATGCAGATGAACATGAACTTATTAATTTTTTATCAATAAATTTAAAACTAAAAAATGAAGGAGAAACTAAATGAACAAAATAAACAGTATTTTCAATATATTCTAATTTTATTCCTAATAAATAAGAAATATAACTTGGTCGACTTTTAAAATACCAAATATGAACAATTGGAGCAGCTAATTCAATACATCCAATTCTATATCGTCGAATTTTAGATTTCGTAACTTCAACACCACATGATTCACAAACAAAATATGTTTTTTTTGATGTTTGAGAATTTAATTTATATTTTCCACAACGACATTCCCAATCACGAATAGGTCCAAAAATTCGTTCACAAAATAATCCCGAAATTTCAGGTTGGTGTGTTCGATAATTTAATGTTTCTGGTTGCGTTACTTCCCCAACTCGTTCACCAGTAGGTAAAACTCGATACGCCCATTTCCGTATTTGTTGAGGGGACGCTAATTGAATTTTTATTGAATCAAATTCTGATTGTGACATAAAATTTAAAATTTCTATTATTATTTAATTTATTAATAAAAAAATTACTTAAAAATATTTATATCGAGACAAAGGGAATGAAGTTCACGAATTAAAACTTTGAAAGCTTCAGGAGTTCCAGGTTTAGGAATTGAATAACCTTTAACAATTGCATTAAATGTTTTATTTCTTCCTTCAATATCATCTGATTTAACAGTTAATAATTCTTGAAGAGTATAAGCGGCTCCATAACCTTCTAAAGCCCAGACTTCCATTTCTCCAAACCTTTGTCCGCCATGTTTTGACCGACCTCCAAGTGGTTGTTGAGTAACTAATGAATAAGGTCCTGTTGAACGAGCATGAATTTTATGATCTACTAAATGATCTAATTTTAAAATATGAGCTTTTCCAACCAAAATTAATTGATCAAAGGGTTTTCCTGTTCGACCATCAAATAATTGCATTTTCCCCGGATTTTTAGGATTAAAAAGCCAATTTTCATGTGTTTTATTTTTACTTTCCAATAATTTTTGATAAACAAATTTTTTGGAAGTATGAAATCCGTAACGTTCATCAAAACCTAAAAGTTTATAATTTTGGTTAAGAATTGATGCCGCAAATCCTAATAAACATTCATATACTTGACCAACATTCATTCTTGAAGGAATACCAAGCGGATTTAAAACCATATCAATTGGTGTTCCATTTGGTAAATATGGCATATCTGATCTTGGTAAAATTGTTGAAACAATTCCTTTATTACCATGACGACCTGACATTTTATCACCAACTTGTAATTTTTTATTTTGAGCTATAAATATTTGAATTTTTTTAATAACGCCAGAAGAAAAATCGGTTTTGTTTAATAAACGCACATCAATAACACGCCCTTTAATTTCTGGCGGAACTTTTAAACATGTTGCGCGAACATGATGAAAATCCACACCAAAAATGTCTTGTAGAATATATCTTTCAGGAGATTGATCTCTTTCTTTTCGTGTATTTGGGGTAACTTTTCCTACTAAAATATCATTAGGTTCTACCCAACTTCCAATTTTTACTAATCCATTTTTATCTAAATGACGTAGTAAAAACTTGCTTAGGGTTGGAATTTGAGAAGTTAACCATTCAGAACCAAACTTAGTTTGACGAATTTCTACTTCAATTTTTTCAATATGAACTGAAGTATAATAATCCTCATAAACTAATCTTTCACTAATTAATAAAGCATCTTCAAAATTATAACCCTCCCAAGGCATATATGCAATTAAAACATCTTGACCTAATGCTAAATCACCAGAAGCGGTTGCTCCACCATTTGCTAATAAATCCCCTTTATTAATCCACTCACCGCAATTTACCTGTGGGCGTTGATGAAAACTTGTATTTTGATTTGTACGTTGATAATTTTCTAAATTATAAATTTTTAAAAAACTTTTATTAAAATTTGGAGTAAAAATTTTGATTTTTATACAATCAACATATATAACAATACCTTCAGTTGTTGCTATTAATTGGTTTTCAGAATCAAGTGCAACTTGTGTTTCTAACCCAGTTCCAATACGTGATCTTTTTGGAAATAAAAGTGGAATCGCTTGACGTTGCATATTTGATCCCATTAATGCACGATTAGCATCATTATGTTCTAAAAAAGGAATTAAACAAGTTGCAATAGAAACTTGTTGAATTGTTGAAATTGCTTGATATTCAACATCCTGATTTAAGCATTTAATAAAATTTTCTTCAGCACGAATTGGTAAAGTTTTGATTTTATTTAAATCTAATAAAATATCTGCTGAAGCGATTTTATAGTTTGCATCTTCATCAGCCGAAAAATAATTAATTTTTTTTTCGGAATCAAAAAAAGGACTTTCAAGAAAACCATATTTATTAGTTCTTGCATAAGTAGCCAATGAATTAATTAAACCTGCATTTGGGCCTTCTGGTGTTTCAATTGGGCAAATTCGTCCATAATGACTAAGATGAATATCTCGTACTAAAAAACTTGTACGGTCGCGACTTAATCCTCCTGGTCCCAAACAACTTAAACGTCGTTTATGAGTAATTTCAGAAAGTGTATTGGTTTGATGTAAAAACTGAGAAAGTGGATTTGAGCCAAAAAATTCTTTAAAAGCTATTTGAATTATATTAATATTAATTAATTTATTTGGATCAATATTTTCCATTTTTTTATTAAAAAATTTATCTTTAATAAATTTTTCTAATCGTGTTAAACCAATTCGTAATTGATTTTGTAATAATTCTCCAATCGAATGAATACGGCGATTTTTTAAATGATCAATATCATCTACTTTTCCATAATCTAAGCATAAATTAATTAAACCATTAAAAGTGGCTAATAAATCATATGGAGTTAAATTTTTTATAGTTTTATTAATTTTTAAATTAAACTTTTTATTTAATTGTGAACGTCCAACGAATCCTAAATCATAATTTTTAAAATCTAAAAATCTTAAATAAATAAATAATTTTGCACTTGATAAATTTGATAATTTTTCAGGTCGAAAATATTTATGTACTAATAATAAAGATAAATTTTGTGATAAATTATAGATTTTATCAAGATGATAATCAGAATAAATTTGTAAAACTTTTTGATTTGTGGATAAAGCCATTTCATTTAATTGATTAATTAAATAATTTGGAAAATCTAAATATGATAAAAATGATTGTGTTGAAAATCCTAAAGCTTTTAATAAAATAATGGCTGGTAAAGAAGATTTTCGATCCATATGTGCCCATATAAATCCTTGTTTATCAGTTTCTAACTTAAACCAACTTCCCCGATTCGAAATAAAACTTGCTACATATCTTTTTTGACCTTGTAAATCAATTTGAATTTCAAAATAAACACCCGGACTTCGAATTATTTGGTTAATAACAACTCGAGAAATACCATTTATATAAAATTGTCCTCGGTTTGTTAATAAGGGAAGATCTCCAAAAATAACTTTTTTTATCTTTTTTGAATTATTTTTTTTATTAATTAAAGTAATTGGAATTATAATCTGGGAAGAATAATTACTATTAATTTTTTGTTTAAGTTTTAAAGAATTTTTGTATAATTTTAATTTATAATTTTCGGCATGAATCAAAATTCGTACATTTCGTAATTCAATTATACTAAATTTTTCAAATTCTTCTTTAATTCCTTTTTTTAAAAACCAAAAATAACTTTTTCTTTGAATTTCAGTTAAGTCAGGTAAATAATTTTGAATATTTTTTTTAAGTCTCATTTGTCATAATTAAATTTGATTTTTGAATCAAAAATTGGGAAAATTAAATATTCCAATATCAGTACTTATATTTATTAATATAAATATATAATTTTTTTTATTTGCAATTATTATTCTAATATTTATTTAGTATTAAACTAATTAAAATATTATTTTTTATTATTTAATTGAAAATTAAATAATTTTTTCAATTATTAGATTGATTTTAATAAAAATTTAAATTAAAATAATTGTTATGGTGGTATAGCCAAGTGGTAAGGCCGAGGTTTGCAAAACCTTTATCCCCAGTTCAAATCTGGGTACCGCCTATAATATATTTTATATATATAAAAATTTTATATTATAAGGATTCATTAATCATATCTTTAAGCCTTTTTGAATGAGCTGCTTTAATTTTCAAATCTGACTCGATTTAAAAAAAGTAAATTTATGATAATGAATCTTACATAAAGATTAACATATTTTATACAAATTTTCTATACTAAATTTTTTTATTTTTATCTGGTATGATAAGAAATAATAAAAATTTTCTTTTTAAAATGATTTTTTTAAAAAACATATGGATTTAATAAGTGCAGGTTGGGCAACATTATTAGTTGTTTTTACATTTTCATTATCATTAGTTGTTTGGGGTCGAAGTGCTCTTTAAAAAAAATTAATTAAAATTATTATAATATGAACTTAGAAATTGTTGGAAATTTAATAAGTATTACATTAATTATGGTTTCTGGACCATTAATTGTAGGTTTATTAGCATTAAAAAAAGGAAATATTTAATTTTATTCAAACTATAGTGCAACGTGAATTAAAATTAAAAAAATTAAATTAAAAATAATTATGCTTTCAGATAATCAAGTTTTTATTGCACTTTTTACAAGTTTAGTTACTGGAATTCTTGCTTTTAGATTAGGAACTGAACTTTATAAGTAATCATTAAAATTTTTAAATCGGAGAAGGAGGGATTTGAACCCTCGGTATAGATTTATCCATACACTCGATTAGCAATCGAGTACTTTAGACCACTCAGACACTTCTCCAGTTAAAATAAAACTGTCAATATATTGACAGTTTTATTTATTTCTAATTAATATCTTTTCGTTTTGGATTACGTGCCGGATCACTTGATAAAAATCCAAAAATAAAAAGAGAAATAAAAAAAATTACAACAATATAAACAACAAGTTTTAATGTTAACATAATTCCCCTTAAAAACTCTTAAGTTTTTTTTTCTTAACGGTAAAAAAATTTGATAAGTTTATAATTATAATATACTCTAAAAAAATAAAAATACTAGCAAATTAAAAGTTATAAAAAAAAATAGATAAAATTTATTTTTCTTTTTTATACCTTAAAATTATTTTTTAGTTTACAATAAGAAAGAAATATAAAATTTTTGGAGTTTTAATTTATGTTATCTTCATATTTACCATCAATTTTAGTTCCACTAGTTGGGATTGTTTTTCCAGTAATTAGTGTCGTTTCAGTTTTTATTTATATTGAAAAAGATTATATTAATTAAAAATTAATTTAAAGCTCATAATGAGCTTTAAATTAATTTTTAATTAATATAGAAATTATTTGAATTAAAGTGAAGAACCAAGTCCTACATATGAACCATAAAAGAAAATACCTAATAAGCCAATTGCAGCTAAGCCTATAATGGTTCCTACAACCCATAGAGGGATTCTTCCAGTTGTTCCTGTATTCGCCATATTTTTTTTTAATTGAAATTTTTGTCTTATTTCATTATTATTAGTTAAAGAAATAACTTGAAAAAAGAATACCTAAAACAAAAATACAAAGTAATCCCCAATATAAACTTGTTCGATTTAGTTCTACAACTTGTTTATTTGGATTAGGTCCTGACATAATTTTGCCTCCTTGTTTTAACGTTGAATAAATTGCATAGCTGAAAGAGATCCAAGAAAAAAAACAGTTGGAATAGCTAATGCATGAACAGCAAGCCAACGAACAGTAAAAATTGGATACGTAATTGATTTATTTGTTGTCATAAATACTTTATTCTAAAATATTTTTAAGCACTAAACGTATTGATTTATTGTAACGCATTAAAACGATCAGTAATTAATGGAACTTCTTGACGACTTGGTGTAAAATATTCATTTGGTCGTGGTGTTCCAAAAACATCATAAGCTAATCCAGTGCTAACAAATAACCATCCTGCGATAAAAAGAGCTGGGATTGTAATGCTATGAATAACCCAATAACGAATACTAGTAAGAATATCAGTAAATGGACGTTCACCAGTAGAACCAGACATAGTTTTTTAAACTCCTAAGCAATAAAATTATTAGATTTCAAATTTTAAATTAATTTTTTTAATCTAATTTATTCTAATTCAATTTTTGAATTAATTTAAAAAATTAATAATTAAAATTAATTATTAAAGAATCATGAAATTAAAAATTTAATATTTTAATTTTATAGTATAAATCAACTGAATGGAGAATTCTAGTTTTTGATCTATAATAAAATTTTTTATTATAAAAATTTATTCCATATAAAATATAAAAATAGAAATATTAATTATATTTTTAATATAAAAACAAATTCTTAAAATTTAAGAATTTGTTTTTATTATAAATTATATTTTTAATTGATCACCACGGCGATATTGTAAATAAGCAGTGACAAATAAACCTGTTAAAGTAATAGGAATTAATCCTAATACAATTCCTGATAAAAGAGGTTCTACCATATTTATTTATAAAAAATTAAAAATTCATTTCTGCTAACTGAACTTTTTCAAATTGTTTTTTCTTAAGTACTAAAAATAATTGTGTTAATATAATTGAGCACGAAAATAAAATTAAGCCTTGAATACGACTCGGATTCTGTAATACAATTTCAGCATCGGTTTGTCCAAATCCACCAACATTCGGGTTTTTAGTTAATGGTTGATCTACACTAACTATATTATTAACTTCAACAATTAAGTCTGGACCTTTAGGAATTGTTTCTAATACATTTTCACCATTTTGTTGTGTTATTGTTACAATTCGTACACCTTTTTTTTCTATTGTAATATCAGAAATTTTCCCTGAAACTGATGCAGTAAATATATTATTATTACTTTTTGAACCATCAGGATATAATTGACCACGACCGCGATTTGCACCTAAATAAATAGGATATTTTAAATAATTAATATTTTTATCTACCTTCGGATCAGGTGATAAAATTGGAAAAGTAATTTCTTGATTTGTTTTTCCTGGAATTGGCCCAATTACAATAATATTTTTTTTATCTTCACTATATTGTTGAAAATAAAGATTTTTTGTTTTTTCTTTAATTTCAGCCGGGATTTTATCAGTCGGTGCTAATTCAAATCCATCTGGTAAAACTAAAACTGCTCCAACATTGAGGTTTCCCTTTTTCCCATTAGCCAAAACTTGTTTAACATTTAGATCATATGGAATTTTAACAACCGCTTCAAAAACGGTATTTGGAAATACTTCATGAGGGACTTCAATATCAACAGCTTTATTAGCTAAATGACAATTTGCACAGACAATTCGTCCAGTTGCTTCTCGAGGTTCTGGATAATTACTTTGTGCAAAAATTGGATATGCATAACTTTGAAACAAAATATTTAAATTGAAAAAACAACTAAAAAATAGAACAATAAATTTCTTCATTTTGTTAAAAAAACCTATAAATTGGAATAAAAAAAATTAAACTTTAATTCAAATTCAATTAATTTATTTTTATGTTTAAAAAACTGTTAAAAAAATTTAAATTTATTTAAACTCTATAAATTTAAATTATTAATATTTTAATTTTCAATTTCATCTTTTAAGGAAATTTGCAAAAAGCGAGCTAAATCAGCTGCATAATACTCAAATTCTTCTAAATTAAAAACGGAATCATTTCTTGTAAGTGGAATTTTAATTTTATTCTTTAATTTAAGATATAAAATTGATTGAGGATTAAACCCTTGTCGAATATAAAGAGATAAATTTTCAATGTCAGAAAAAGAATAATCTAATTTAATTTTTCTATTTTTTCCTGGAAAACCCCATCGAAAAATTTTTATTCGATTAGTAATTTTGTTAAATTCATTATATCCATCACCAATTGATAACAATAAAATCGACCATAAATATAAACTTAACAAACTCCCAGCAAGTCCATAAAATAATAATAATAAGCCTTGTGGAAAAAATTGGATTTGATTTAATTGAAATAAAAAATTTAATTTAAAATAACTACAAAGTCCTAATAAAAAAAATAAGCTTCCACCAATTAAACTGGAAAAAGCCCAAAATAAATTTATAAAACTTTTTGATCCAAAAATAAAATCACGTCTGATTAGTGGTTTTTTTTTATTTTCCATTTTAATTATTTAGTTCATTTATAAATCTAAATAATTTAGATTAATCTTTGTTTTAATCGTGTATTTTTTTTCGAACGATTTCGATAAAAATATATTTTGGATTGACGAGCTTTAAATGCTCTTAAAATATGTATTTGAGAAACTAAAGGAGAATCTAAAAATAAAATTCGTTCGACACGAATTCCTTGAATAAGTTGACGAAGAATTAGACAATTTTTAGAATTTGCATTTTTTTTTGCAATTACTGTTGCTTCAAAAAATTGAATTCTTTTTTTTAGCCCATCTTCAATTTTCATACCAACTTTAATAAAATCACCTACACGAACTTCGTCAAAATAATTTTTAAATGATAATTTAGTTTCGATTTTTTTTACAAATTTAGTATTTGCCATAAAAAAGAGTTTTTTTATACGAAATTGAAAAATTCATTTAAATATGTAATTAAAAAATTTATATTTTTCATAAAATTCATATTTTAAAAATATAAATAAAAATTAATAAACTTTTATTTATTTAATAATTTTTGAAACTACACCTGCTCCAACAGTACGACTTCCTTCACGAATCGCAAATCTCATACTCTTTTCAATTGCAATTGGTTGTATTAATTCAACTGTCATTTTAATACGATCACCTGGCATTACCATTTCAGTTTCGCTCCCATCATCAGCTGTAAATGATACAATTACACCAGTTACATCAGTTGTTCGTACATAAAATTGTGGTCTATAACCTGGTAAAAATGGTGTATGACGACCTCCTTCATCCTTATTTAAGACATAAACTTGAGCTTCAAAATTGGTATGTGGTGTAATTGTATTGGGTTCAGCTAATACCATTCCACGTTCAATATCAGTTTTTTGAACTCCTCGAAGAAGAATTCCAACATTATCTCCCGCTAATGTTACATCTAATGTTTTTTGAAACATTTCAAGTCCTGTTACGGTAGTTTCACGTGTATCTTTTAATCCAATAATTTGAATAGTATCGCCAACTTCTAATTTTCCACGTTCAACTCGACCGGTTGCAACAGTCCCACGTCCAGTAATGGTAAATACATCTTCAACTGCTAATAAAAAAGATTTTTCTATATTACGGTTTGGTGTTGGAATAAAATCATCAATTGTATCCATTAATTCATAAATTTTATCAACCCAGACATCTTTATTACGTAATGTTTTTGGATTTTCTATTAATTTATTAACAGCTAAAAGAGCAGATCCTGATATAATTGGAATTTTGTCTCCTGGAAAATCGTATTCACTTAAAGTATCACGAATTTCTAATTCAACTAATTCAAGTAATTCTTCATCATCCACTTGATCTTGCTTATTTAAAAAAACAACAATAGTTGGAACACCTACTTGTTTTGCTAATAAAATATGTTCTTTAGTTTGTGGCATTGGACCATCAGCTCCAGAAACTACTAAAATTGCACCATCCATTTGTGCTGCTCCTGTAATCATATTTTTTACATAATCCGCATGACCGGGACAATCTACATGAGCATAATGCCGTTTTTCAGTTTGATACTCAACATGAGCAGTATTAATTGTAATTCCACGTGCTTTTTCTTCTGGTGCACCATCAATTTCATCGTAACGTCTTACTTCTGCGTTTCCCATTGCAGCTAATGTCATTGTAATTGCTGCAGTTAATGTTGTTTTGCCATGATCAACATGACCAATTGTGCCAATATTAACATGAGGTTTTTTTCGCTCAAATTTTTCACGTGCCATAAAAAAATTTATTAATTAAAAATTATTTTTTTTTTATTTTATGCTCTAAAATGTGCAAAAGCTTTATTCGCTTCTGCCATTTTATGAACTTCTTCTTTTTTTCGAATTGCTAGTCCTAAATTTTTAGAAGCATCAATTATTTCATTTGTTAATTTTATAACAATTCCTTTGCCGGATCTTTTATTTGCTGCTGTAATAATCCAACAAATAGCTAAACTAATACCACGATTTGATTCTACTGTTAAGGGAAGTTGATAAGTTGATCCACCAATTCGTCGTGACTTAACTTCAATTAATGGAGTAGTTTTACGAATGGCTTGATCTAAAATTTCTAATGGATCCTTATTTGTTTTTTCTTCAATATTATTTAATGTTTGATAGAAAATTTTAGTTGCTATCGATTTTTTTCCTTTTTTTAAAAGATTATTAATAAATCGTTGTACTAAATAACTATTATAAACAGGGTCAGGAAGAATTATCCTTTTTTTAGGTTTTTCTTTTCGTGCCATAATGGTTATTTAATTATTTTTTTTTACGCCATACTTCGAACGACTTCTTGTACGACCTTTTACTCCAATTGTATCTAATGCTCCACGGATAATATGGTAACGAACACCTGGAATATCTTTTACACGTCCACCTCTTACTAAAACCACCGAATGTTCTTGTAAGTTATGTCCTATTCCTGGAATATATGCAGTAACCTCTAGATTAGAAGTTAATTTCACACGAGCTACTTTTCTTAAAGCAGAATTTGGCTTTTTTGGTGTTGTTGTATATACACGTGTGCAAACTCCACGGCGTTGTGGACAATTTTTTAACGCAGGAGATTTTGATTTTTTAGTTTTTTGAAGTCTTTGAAATCTTGTTAATTGATGAATTGTAGGCATACAAAAAAAGACTAAAAATAATTACTATTTATTGAATATATAAATATTCAAATGTAATTTACATTTTTATATTAATATATGTATCAAATTTATATTATCATAATTAAAAATTAAACACTACTCTTAGTTTGAATATATTTATCTATATAAATTTTATTGAAAAGCGGATAACGCGAGTCGAACGCGCGACATCTGACTTGGAAGGACAGCGCTCTACCACTGAGCTATATCCGCAATTTTATATAGTTTAGTATAAACTACTATATAAATTAGTATTTTATAATATTTATATATTGATGAATAATTAACTTTGTAGTTTTAATTTATTTTCTTTGTTAAAAAAAAAAGATTCTTATTATGTGCCAAAGTATTTCAAAAGCCCGACCTGTTTTTCCATTTACCGCAATTGTAGGTCAAGAAGAAATGAAATTAGCTCTGATTTTAAATGTGATTGATCCTAAAATTGGTGGTGTTATGATTATGGGAGATCGAGGAACTGGAAAATCAACTACTGTTCGTGCTTTAGTTGATCTTTTACCAGAAATTCATATAGTTGAAAATGATTTATTTAATTCTGATCCTTCTGATCCCGATTTAATGAGTGAAAATGTTCGTTTACAAATTGAAGAAGGTAAAGATCTTCCAATTAAGAAAATAAAAATTCCAATGATTGATTTACCACTTGGAGCAACAGAAGATCGAGTTTGTGGTACAATTGATATTGAAAAAGCATTAACTGATGGTGTTAAAGCCTTTGAACCTGGTTTATTAGCAAAAGCAAATCGTGGAATTTTATATGTAGATGAAGTCAATTTATTAGATGATCATTTAGTTGATATTTTATTAGATTCAGCAGCATCAGGATGGAATACAGTAGAAAGAGAAGGAATTTCTATTTCGCATCCTGCACGATTTATTTTAGTAGGATCAGGAAATCCCGAAGAAGGTGAACTTCGTCCACAATTATTAGATCGATTTGGATTACATGCTCAAATTACAACTGTTAAACAACCAGATTTACGTGTAAAAATTGTAGAAGAACGAACAAACTTTGATCGTGATCCATTTAATTTCCGAGATTCTTATAATGAATCACAAGAAGATCTTCGTCAAAAAATTTTTAATGCGCGAAATCAATTAAAAAATGTTATTATTGATAATGATTTTAAATTAAAAGTATCACAAATTTGTTCTGAATTAAATGTTGATGGATTAAGAGGAGACATTGTAACAAATCGAGCAGCAAAAGCAATTGCAGCATTTGATTCACGAACTGAGGTTACATTAAAAGATATTTTTACTGTTATTCCATTATGTTTACGTCATCGTTTAAGAAAAGATCCTTTAGAATCTATTGATTCAGGTGTTAAAGTTCAAGAAGTTTTTCGTAAAGTTTTTGGATTTGAATAATTAAAAAATAAAATTTATTTGTTAATAACAAATAAATTTTATTTTTTAATTATTTTAATTGGGCTCATCGTCTAATGGATAGGACAAAAACCTTCTAAGTTTTTTGTGTAGGTTCAAATCCTACTGAGCTCATAAATCATTTTAATTTTTATTTAATGTTTTTAAATGTAAAAAATAATTTTTCGCAAAATATTGATTCATAAGATCAGGTTCAGATAATTTACTTAAAATAATACCTGGTTTATCTTCTAGGCCCGTTTTTTGAACATTTTGAATTTTTTCCGGAATAAAATAAAAATCTTTATACAAAACTAAATTACAAACTTGACCTTTTTTCCAAAAAGGTTTTGAAACTCGCTCAATTTTATGAAAAACTTTTAAATCATTAAAACGTTCGCTAATACCAATATTTGCAATTTTCGAAGTAAGAATTGATTTTAATTGTGTATTATTATTTTTGGCTAATGTTTTTTCTAATTTAATATCATTAATTGAACCAGTTGTTGATAATGGAAATTGGGAGAGAGAATTCGGATCTTGAAAATTTCCTCCATAATTTGTCAATAAATAAACACTTAATGAAACTTCTTTAGTTTTGTACATAGCCTTATATCGTTTATTTAATTCACGTTTAAATTTTGAAAATCGTGAATCCGGTAAAAAATGAAACTGAAATGATGAATTTTGATTAGTAATAAAATAATTAAAATATCCATTCCAAGGAAAATTTAAATTTGCTTGAATTAATAAACTTAACCCAATATAACCTAAAATTTCGGAAAATTTTCTTATTGATAATGAACGAACAAATAATCTCGAAATAAAATTATTTGTTTGTAAAAATATATCTACAAGAGTTAAACAAAAAATGCTGCTAATCGAAATTTGACTAATAAAAATTCCAAAAATAAATAAAAAACTTGAATTTAAGAGTTTTAAATCAAAAATTAAATGCGAAATATTAATTAAACTGATATTAGCAAAACTTAAAGCAAAAGTAATAATAAAAATTTTAATAAATTCAATATTTTTTTTTAGAATCGTTTGCTCATAAAAAGGGGATAAGGAAAATTGAAAAAACATTTTTGCAGCAAAAATATTTCCAATGAAAAAAATTGTTGGAAACCAACTAATCCAAAATTGAATTCCCCAATACGCTCCAAAAGCTATTAAACTAAGAAAAATACATTCTCCAATAATTGCCCCTAAAAAACTAATAAAACCTGCCCAAATGCCTAAATTAAATAATGTATATAAAGAAATTAATCCTGTTGTACATAAAGGAATTGATAATATTAATCCACAAAATAATCCACTTAAAAAAGGCGACGATGAAAAAAAAAGTGAAAAATCAAAAAATTTTGTAATCATATGCAATTAATTATTATTAATATTATTCAGATTTTAAAGAATCATAAAGAAATCCTTTTGCCTTACCAGTTAGAATAGATTTTGCTAGAGAAAGAGCTTTTTTCGATTTTGTGTCTGCTTTTTTAAACCATATAGCTTTTCGACTTCGTTTTTTTGATTTAGATGTTCGTTTTTTTGGAACTGCCATTTTTTTTTATTTAAATTAGAAATTAATTTTAAATTAAGTTTGATTTCCCAAATTAATATAAAAAATTAATTTTTTATGTCCTATTAAAAAAATAATTATGTGCTTTTATTATACTTTTCAGTTATACGAAAATATGATTGAACAAAAAGAAAAGGATAATAATTTTATGAAATTATATATGACTTAATTAAGAAGATTTTTAACTTAATAAGTTTATTATATATCGGTATATATCTTGCTTATATTCAATAAAGTACCATATAATAATTAAAAAAATAAATTGCCTTAATATTTTTATATTTATTCAATAATTAAGACAAAAAAGCGGATGTGGCGAAATTTGGTAGACGCGCCAGATTTAGGTTCTGGTAGGGAAATCCTATGAGAGTTCAAGTCTCTCCATCCGTATTTTATTAAAATGTAATACTATTATTTCATTTTTTTAGTTTAAAATTTTTAAACTAATTTAAAAATTGATTAAACTTATAAAAATTTTTATAAGTTTAATCAATTTGGAAATTAAGCTAAATCTAATGGGAAGTTATGAGCATTTCTTTCATGCATTACTTCCATACCTAAATTAGCACGGTTAATAATGTCAGCCCAAGTATTAATTACACGACCATTGCTATCAACAATTGATTGGTTAAAATTGAAACCATTTAAGTTAAAAGCCATAGTAGAAATTCCAAGAGCTGTAAACCAAATACCAATTACTGGCCAAGCAGCTAGGAAGAAATGTAATGAACGAGAGTTATTAAATGAAGCATATTGGAAGATTAAACGTCCAAAGTAACCATGAGCAGCAACAATGTTATAAGTTTCTTCTTCTTGTCCGAATTTGTAACCAGCATTTGCTGATTCATTTTCAGTTGTTTCACGAATTAAAGATGAAGTAACTAAAGACCCATGCATAGCTGAGAATAATGATCCACCAAAAACACCAGCAACACCAAGCATATGGAATGGATGCATAAGAATGTTGTGTTCAGCTTGGAATACAATCATGAAATTAAAAGTTCCAGAAATTCCTAAAGGCATCCCATCTGAGAATGATCCTTGTCCTACAGGATAAATAACAAAAACTGCAGTTGCAGCTGCTACAGGAGCTGAATAAGCTACAGCAATCCATGGACGCATACCAAGACGGAAGCTGAATTCCCACTCACGACCCATATAAGCACAAATACCAATGAAGAAGTGACAAACAACTAATTGGTAAGGTCCACCGTTGTATAGCCATTCATCTAATGATGCTGCTTCCCAAACTGGATAAAAGTGTAATCCAATTGCATTTGATGTAGGAATAACTGCACCAGAAATAATGTTATTTCCGTAGAAAAGAGATCCTGAAACAGGTTCACGAATACCATCAATGTCAACAGGAGGTGCTGCAATAAATGCAATGATATAAACAGTAGTTGCAGTTAATAAAGTCGGGATCATAAGAACACCAAACCAACCGATATATAAACGATTTTCTGTACTTGTAATCCAATCACAAAAACGAGCCCAAACGCTAATATTTTTACGTGTTTCTAAAGTAGCTGTCATAATTTTTTCTTAATAAAATGTTTTATTTGTAAATAAAATATTCTCAAATTTATTATTTGGTACTTTTATTTTAAATGAGAAATATATTTAAACTTTTATTAAACTTATATAAAAGTTTCAAATAATTTTTATTTTTATATTGACTTTTAAATCAATTTTTTATTAAAATAAACCATAATAGGTGATGCCCCTATCGTCTAGAGGCCAAGGACATCTCCCTTTCACGGAGGAAACAGGGGTTCGACTCCCCTTGGGGGTAATTTAAATACTAAAAAATAATTTTATTAATAAGACAATTATTTTAATTATAAATTAAAATAATCTTGAGGTTTGAAATAGTTTTAATTACAATTAATTAAAAATTAAAAATTGCATACAATTCAAAAATAACCATGACATATGCCATTATTCAAACAGGAGGGCATCAGCTTTTTATTGAACCAGGAAATTTTTATAATATTAAAAATTTTCCAAAAACTAAATCTGATACACTTTTAAAAATTAATCGTGTACTATTATTTAATAGTAATAATGAAATTGTTATTGGTCAACCATTTATAAAAAATATAACAGTTGAAGCACGTATTACTAAAAATTTTCAGGCGCCAAAGATTTTAATATATAAAATGCGTCGAAAAAAAAAAACAAGACGAAAATATGGACAAAGACAAAGTTTAATACAAGTTTTTATTGAAAAAATTGAATTAAATAAAATATGATTTAATTAGAGAAAAGTAATTTTTATATATTATTATACTTAAAATATGGTAAGTACATTTATTAATAATTTTAAGAAACATGATCTTGATTTCGGATCTTCTGAAGTTCAAATTGCTTTATTAACAAAAAGAATTAATAATTTAAGTTTACATTTGCAAAAACATAAAAAAGATTTTTCTTCAAGACGTGGTTTATTACAATTATTAGCAAAAAGAAAAGCGTTACTAGTTTATTTATTTTATAGAAAAAAAACAATTTATTATTCCTTAATTTTTAAATTAAATATTCGACCAATTAAATTTTCGGATTAAAAATAATATTTTTATTATGAGATAATATGTTAAATATAAAAACTGATCCAATCACGCTAAATATGGGACCACATCATCCATCGATGCATGGGGTATTAAGATTAATTGTAACTTTAGATGGCGAAAATGTCATTGATTGTGAACCAATTCTTGGTTATTTACATCGATCAATGGAAAAAATTGCTGAAAATCGTACAATTATTCAGTATTTACCTTATGTGACACGATGGGATTATTTAGCAACATTATTTACTGAAGCGATAACAGTAAATGCCCCTGAAAAATTAGCCAATATTGAGATTCCAAAACGTGCAAGTTATATTCGTGTAGTTTTATTAGAATTAAGTCGAATTGCATCACATTTATTATGGTTAGGACCTTTTTTAGCAGATATTGGAGCCCAAACTCCCTTTTTTTATACACTTCGTGAGCGAGAAATGATTTATGATTTATTTGAATCTGCAACAGGAATGCGAATGATGCATAATTATTTTCGAATTGGTGGAGTTGCTACAGATTTACCATATGGTTGGGTTAATAAATGTTTAGATTTTTGTAATTATTTTCGTTTAAAAATTAATGAATATGAAAATTTAATTACACAAAATCCTATTTTTTTAAAACGTGTTAAATCAATTGGGATTATTTCAAAAAAGGAAGCAATTAATTGGGGTCTTTCTGGACCAATGTTGCGCGCAACAGGTATTCAATGGGATTTAAGAAAAGTCGATCAATATGAATGCTATAGTGATTTAAATTGGACAATTCAATATGATATTACTGGGGATTGTTTAGCGCGTTACTTAGTTCGAATTGGTGAAATGCGTGAATCTACTAAAATTATATATCAAGCATTAAAATCATTACCTGGTGGCCCCTATGAAAATTTAGAAGCACGTCGATTAGCTGATCCTAAAAAAATAAAATGGAATCAATTTGATTATCAATATATTGGTAAAAAATCATCTCCAACATTTAAAATTCCGAATAAGGAACATTATGTTCGTATTGAAGCTCCAAAAGGGGAATTAGGTGTATATTTATTAGGAGATCAAAATTTATTTCCGTGGAGATGGAAAATTCGTCCACCTGGATTTATTAACCTTCAAATTCTTCCACAATTAGTTCAAAAAATGAAATTAGCCGATATTATGCCAATTTTAGGAAGTATTGATATTATTATGGGTGAAGTTGATCGCTAAAATCTCAAATTAGATTTTTTCAAGAAAAAAATATATATTAAATATATGAATATATTATATGGGTATGATTATTTATTAGGATTTATTATTATTGCATCAATAATTCCAATTCTTATTTTATTAGTTTCATATTTAGTAAGACCCAAATCTCAAGCGGCAGAACGTCAAACCACATACGAATCTGGTATTGAATCTTTTGGGTCTCAAACAATTCAATTTACTATTCGATTTTATATGTTTGGATTAGTTTTTGTTTTTTTTGATGTTGAAACTTTATTTCTTTATCCCTGGGCAATTAATTTTTCAAAATTAGGAATTATTGGGTTTATTGAAGCAATTATTTTTGTATTTATTTTATTGCTTGGTTTAATTTATGCTTGGAAAAAAGGTGCTCTTGAATGGTTTTAATTAATATTTTTTTATTTAATTTAAAGAATAAAAAAAGTGATATATGAAATACATATATAAAAATATTTTTAATAAATAAATTATGTGTCAAATAAATAAAGTAATTAATCCAATTAATACAACTGATATTACAAAAAATATATCAAATAATATTATTTTAACAACTGTTAATGATTTGTATAATTGGGCAAAACTATCGAGTTTATGGCCATTATTATATGGCACGAGCTGTTGTTTTATTGAATTTGCAGCATTAATTGGTTCAAGATTTGATTTTGATCGTTTTGGTTTAGTTCCTCGTTCTAGTCCACGTCAAGCCGATTTAATTATTACAGCGGGTACAGTAACCATGAAAATGGCACCATCTTTAGTTCGTTTATATCATCAAATACCTGAACCAAAATACGTTATTGCGATGGGGGCATGTACAATTACTGGTGGTATGTTTAGTACTGATTCATATACAACTGTAAGAGGTGTAGATAAACTAATTCCAGTGGATATTTATTTACCAGGATGCCCACCTAAACCAGAAGCAATAATTGATGCTATTATTAAACTTCGTAAAAAAGTATCAAGACAAGATTTTTTTGATAGAAAAAAACAAGTACATCGATATATTTCTGTTTCACATAAATTTATTCCAACAAAAAAAATTCATGATGGAGTTTATTTAAGAAATATTAAACGTCAAAATCCACCAATGGAGTTAAAAGAAATTATTGATAATAATAGTTTGAATTTTTCTATAAAAAAAATGAAGAAAGATTAATAAATTTATTATGACACAAATTCAAACTATTGAAAAATCAGGAGAATTAACAAATTGGTTATGTCAAAAAGGCTTAAGTGCAAATTTTTTAGGATTTGATGCACAAGGAGTAGAAATTATAAAAGTGGAATCAACTGATATTTTATCTATTAGTTTAGTACTTTATACTTATGGTTTTAATTATTTACGATGTCAATTTGCATATGATTTAAAACCAGGTGGTAAATTAGTCAGTGTTTATTATTTATTGAAATTAAATGATAAAAATGAGAATTGTGAGGAAGTTTGTATAAAAGCATTTTTAAATCGTAAATCTCCAGAAATTGCTTCTGTTTTTTGGATTTGGAAAACTGCAGATTTTCAAGAACGGGAATCATATGATTTATTCGGCATTGATTATAAAAATCATCCTCATTTAAAGCGAATTTTAATGCCTGAAAATTGGAAAGGATGGCCAATGCGGAAAGATTATATAACTCCAAATTTTTATGAATTACAAGATGCATATTAAAACTAATACTTTGTTTATTCAGTTTATTTTTTTAGCTATGAATAAATTTAAAACTTTTACTGAATCAATTTTTATGTGATAATAAGTAAAAATCTCTTGTTTTCAACAAATTTCTTTTTTTTGAAGACGAAAAAACTTACTATTATTTTTTTATGCTACTTATTTTTCAATTAGCAGTTTTTGCTTTAATATTATTATCTTTTATTTTAGTGATTGGTGTTCCAGTTGTATTTGCATCACCAAATGCTTGGACAACATCAAAAGGAACAGTTTTTTCAGGTCTTTTTGCTTGGATTCTTCTTGTTATCCTTGTTGGAATTCTTAATTCATTTGTTATTTAATCCAATATTAATTTTTTATATTGTCTAAATTAATTTAGACAATATAAAAAATTAATAGTACTAATATAGTTTATATTAAACTATATATAAAGTCGCGGATATAGCTCAGTGGTAGAGCGCTGTCCTTCCAAGTCAGATGTCGCGCGTTCGACTCGCGTTATCCGCTTTTTATTAAATTTAATTGAAACGAAATATTTAGAGAAATATCCATTTTTTTTTATAGATCATTATATATAAAATTAAATGAAAATTAATTTTTAGAAAAAACAAAAAAAAATGACTCAAAGTCATTGGTTAACAATTCTCATAGTGTTTCCATTTTTTTCTGGTTGTTTTTTACTATTTGTACCAAATACAAATAATAAAACCATTCATTGGTATGCACTTGGAGTTAGTTTAGTTGAATTTTTATTAATTATATATACATTTTGTATTCATTTTGATTTTTCAAATCCAAATTTACAATTAATTGAAAATTATCAATGGATTAATAAGATTTCATTTCATTGGTGTTTAGGTGTTGATGGAATTTCTGAGCCTTTAATTTTATTGACGGGATTTATTACAACTCTTTCTATTTTAGGAAGTTGGCCAATTGAAAGAAATCCACGTTTATTTTTCTTTTTAATGCTTACTCTATATAGTGGACAAATAGGCGTGTTTGCATCTCAAGATTTACTGTTATTTTTTTTAATGTGGGAAATTGAATTACTTCCAATTTATTTTTTATTATTATTATGGGGAAGCCAAAAAAGATTATATGCAGCAAATAAATTTATATTTTATACTGCATTAGGTTCAATTTTTATTCTAATTGGTGCTTTAATAATGTCATTTTATAGTCCAGAGGGGACTTTTAATATGAATTTATTAAGTCAAAATAATTATCCATTAAAATTAGAAATTTTCATATATATTTTATTTTTTATTGCATATGCAGTAAAATTACCTGCTTTTCCTTTTCATACTTGGTTACCTGATACACATGGTGAAGCTCATTCAACGACTTGCATGTTATTAGCAGGTATTTTACTAAAAATGGGTGGATATGCATTTATTCGTATCAATATGGAACTTTTACCCAATGCTCATAAAATTTTTGCACCTTTTTTAATTATTATTGGAATTATTAATATTATTTATGCCGCATTAATTTCATTTGCACAAAAAAATTTAAAACGTAAAATTGCTTATTCTTCTGTTTCCCATATGGGATTTATTTTAATTGGAATTGGTTCATTAACTGAATTTGGTTTAAATGGAGTAATACTACAAATGATTTCACATGGATTAATTGGTGCTGCACTTTTTTTCTTAATTGGTATTGTTTCAGATAGAACAAAAACACTTATGACCGAAAATTTAGGAGGATTAGGTCCGAAGATGCCTAAAACTTATACTTTTTTTAGCATTTGTTGTTTAGCATCATTAGCATTACCTGGTATGAGTGGATTTATATCAGAATTACTAATTTTTATTGGATTTTTAAATAGTTCATTTTATTCCTTATCCTTTCGTTTTATTTTTACAATTTTTGAAGCTTTCGGAATTTTATTAACACCAATATATTTAATTTCTATTATTCGTCAAGTTTTTTATGGAGTTCAGCCTATTGGATTTTTAAAAACTTACAAGTTTTTTGACATTGGTGCACGTGAAATTTTTATTTTAGCATGCTTAGTTATTCCTATTCTTGAAATAGGTTTTTATCCGAAATCAATTTCTCAAGTATATACAAATAAAACAAATAGTATTATTACCTCATATTTAAGAAAATAATTTTCTTAATAGTAAAAATATAAAGACAAATTATATATAATTTTAAATTATTAAAGTGATTGATTTGTAATATGACTCTTTTTTATCAATTTGCATGGTGTATTCCCATTTTTCCTTTAATTGCATCTATTATTGGAGCTTTAGGTTTACTCATATTTCGAAAAGCAACACAGGTATTTCATTGGCGGTATGCAATTATTTGTATTAGTTGTATATTTTTTGGATTTATTTATTCATGTTTTTTATTTTATTATCAATCTATTGATCCTCAATTTTATGAATATACGTATAATTGGTTTGATATTGGATTAAAAAAAATTGAAATTGGTTATCGAATTGATTCTTTATCAATTTTAATGTTGATTATTGTTAGTAGTATTTCATTATTAGTAATGATTTATAGTCATGGCTATATGAAATACGATAAAGGTTATACACGTTTTTTTATTTATTTAAGTTTATTTAGTTCCTCAATGTTAGGTTTAGTATTTAGTTCGAATTTATTACAAATTTACTTTTTTTGGGAATTAATTGGAATGTGTTCTTATCTATTAATTGGTTTTTGGTCTACACGCTCTTCTTCAGGAGATGCGAGTCAAAAAGCATTTATTGTTAATCGAATTGGAGATTTTGGTTTATTTTTAAGTATACTTGGTTTTTATTGGGCATGTAATTCATTTAATTCAGAAGAAGTGATAATAAAAGTTCAGCAAATTTTATTAAATCACTCAGTTTCCCCAATTTTATTAAAAATATTCGCTTTCCTCCTAATTTTAGGACCACTTGCAAAATCTGCACAAATACCATTTCATATTTGGTTACCTGATGCTATGGAAGGTCCGACCCCAATTTCAGCTCTTATTCATGCCGCTACATTAGTAGCCGCAGGTGTTTTTTTAATTGCTCGATTTTTGCCATTATTAGAACAAATGCCTGAAGTTTGTTTATTTATTTCTTCAATTGGTGCTTTGACGGCTTTTATTGGGGCTACAATTGCATTAGTTCAAACTGATTTAAAAAAAGGTTTAGCTTATTCTACTATTTCACAATTGGGTTATATGTTTATTGCTTTAGGAATTGGTAATTATTCAAGTGCTTTATTTCATTTATTAACACATGCTTATTCAAAAGCATTACTTTTTTTATGTGCAGGGTCAATAATTCATGGTATGGAACATGTAATTGGATATAATCCAACAAATAGTCAAAATATTTTTTTAATGGGTGGATTAAAAAAATTTATGCCTGTTACACGTTTCATGTTTTTAATCGGGACATTATCATTATGTGGTGTACCTCCTTTTTCATGTTTTTGGTCAAAAGATGAAATTCTTGCAAGTACTTTCCCAATATCACCAGTTTTTTGGTTTATTGGTCTAATAACAGCGGGATTAACTAGTTTTTATATGTTTCGTCTTTATTTTTTAACTTTTGAAGGACCATTTCAATTATCACAATTTAAAAATTCACCAAAAGAATCTAATTTGATATTTTTAATTCCTCTTATTTTATTAAGTATTCCAACAATATTTTTAGGAGTGATTCAAAATCCCGTCAATAATTTATTTGCAAATTTTTTGACTGAAAAATTGGAAAATACACAATTAAATGAATTCTTTGGAAATGCTTCAGCTTCCATATTTATGACAACCTTAGGTTTTTATTTTGCATATAAATTTTATAAAACGGGATTTTTAAGTTCTAATTATAAAACTTTTAAAATTCAAAATTTTGGTATTTATAATTTTATAAATAAAAAATGGTTTTTTGATATTTATTATCAAAATATTTTTATATGTAATTTTCGAAAATTTTGTAACAAAATATTTTTATTTGATAATCAAATTATTGATGGATTAGTAACATTTATTAGTTTAATAAATTTAATTATAAGTGAATTTTTAAAAACGTTGATAACAGGTCAATTAAGAACTTATTTTATGTTTTTAATTAGTTCAATTTGTTTTTTTAATTTCTTTATTAAATAAAAAAAAATTGAAAAAAGGCGAACGACGGGACTTGAACCCGCGAATGATGGAGTCACAATCCATTGCCTTACCACTTGGCTACGCCCGCCATTAATTAAAAAAAGAAACTAATTTTACTAAAAAAAGATAGTAAAATTAATTTTTTTTAAAAGTCAATTAATAACTTAATCCCATACTTCGAGTTGTTTCAGATCCTAAGGTAATACGAATTGACAAAAAATCGGTTGGACATGCAGTTTCACAACGTTTACAACCTACACAATCTTCAGTTCTCGGTGCTGTTGCAATTTGTTTTGCTTTACATCCATCCCATGGTGACATTTGCAAAACATCTGTTGGGCATGCTCTTACACATTGTGTGCAACCAATACATGTATCATAAATTTTTACTAGATGTGACATAAATGAGTAAAATCCTTAAATAAAAAAATAATATTAAATTTACTTATTATTATAAAAGCGCTTTTATTATAAAAAACTATAAAGGATAATGAAATATGAAATTTTTCTATTTAGTTTTTTGAATAGTTAAGTCACAACATAAAAATTTTTATAAATTTTATAATAAATAATTTATTATTTAAATAATAATTAATTAAATTAAAAAAAAATACTTAAGCCTCCTATCGGACTTGAACCGATAACCTGCGGTTTACAAAACCGCTGCTACTACCAATTGAGCTAAAGAGGCTTTTATTTAAATAATTTTATCATTAATCAAACATAATTAACAATTCTTATATGTCATTATTTGATTGGTTTGATAACCGACGAAAATTAAAATTATTAACAACTCAAAAATATCGTTATCCAAAATTTTATGGCAATAAAGGATTATGGGTTAGTTGCGATAATTGTGGAAATATTATTTATATAAAACAATTAAAACAAAAGCAACGAATTTGTCCAAAATGTAATTTTTATTTAAAAATGCCAAGTATGGAGAGAATTGCATGTTTAGTGGATAAATCAAGTTGGATTTCACTTGATAATCATTTAAGTCCCGTAGATCCATTACAATTTTATGATAAAAAAAATTATAAAGATAGATTACTAGAAACTCAAAAACGAACTGGTTTAAAGGATGCAATACAAACCGGTCTTGCTACTTTAAATGGTTATGAAATTGCTTTAGGTGTGATGGATTTTGAATTTATGGGAGGAAGTATGGGATCAGTTGTTGGTGAAAAAATAACACGATTAATTGAAACTGCTACAAATTTATCATTACCTGTACTTTTAATTTGTGCTTCAGGTGGTGCACGTATGCAAGAAGGTATTTTAAGTTTAATGCAAATGGCAAAAATTAGTTCAGCTTTACAAAAGCATCAATTAGAACATTCGTTATTATATATTCCAATATTAACATCACCAACCACTGGAGGTGTGACAGCAAGTTTTGCAATGTTAGGAGATTTAATTTTAGCTGAGCCAAAAGCTTTAATTGGTTTTGCAGGCCGTCGTGTTATTGAACAAACTTTAAATGAAAAATTACCAAAAGATTTTCAAACATCTGAATATTTATTAAATCATGGTTTAGTTGATTTGATTGTTCCTCGCTTATATTTAAAACAAGCTTTAACCGAAATATTTGCTTTATATAAAATAAAAAATAAGAATCATTAAAAAGATTTTGAATTCTCTTTATTTATTTTTACTTTATAAACAAGGAGGATTTTTATTAATAATATTATATTAATAATATTATATTAATAATATAATATTATTAATGATTAATCTAATCGGGGTGTAGCGCAGTTTGGTAGCGCGCTGCATTTGGGATGCAGAGGCCCAAGGTTCAAATCCTTGTACCCCGATAAATTTTGACTTGACTTTTATCTTTTCAATCTGTTATTTTATAGAAATGAAAGAATAATTTTTTTATTTGTAATCGTTAATTATGCCAAGGACACAAAAAAATGATAATTTTATTGATAAAACATTTACAGTTGTTGCCGATGTTTTATTAAAAATTTTACCAACATCAAAACGGGAAAAAGAAGCTTTTCGATATTATAGAGATGGATTATGTGCCCAATCTGAAGGTGAATATGCTGAAGCATTACAAAATTATTCACAAGCATTGCGTCTTGAAAAAGATCCATATGATCGAAGTTATATACTTTATAATATTGGTTTAATATATGCATCAAACGGGGATCATTTACGTGCTTTAGATTTTTATTATCAAGCACTTGAAAGAAATTTTAATTTAGTTCAAGCATTAAATAATATTGCAGTGATTTATCACTATCGAGGGGAACAAGCAATAAAAAAAGGAAATTTTAAAAAATCAGAAAATTTTTTTGAAAAAGCGGCTGATTATTGGAAACAAGCAATTAAGATCGCTCCATCAAATTATATTGAAGCTCAAAATTGGTTAAGAACAACTGGTAGAATTTAACGAATTTGTTAAATTCTATATAATTTTTTTTTTAATTTAAAGGCATCTATGGCTGAGTGGTTAAAGCACCCGACTCATAATCGGTGTTTACGTAGGTTCAATTCCTACTAGATGCAAATTTAACTAAATATCCATATTGTGGAATTATTACTAAAAAAATTATTCTTAATTAAAAATTAATATTTTTTATATTATGAATTATAATTCATGCAGAAATTTTTTTAATTTAATAAAAAAAAATGATCAGTGTAGAAATTAATTGGTTTTATTTAATTCCAGAGGGTTTAATTTTATTAAACATAATTTTATTATGTTTTTTTGAATTTTTTTTAAATCATATTCAAAAATATTATATTACGATTTTATGTTGTAGTTTTTTAATTATTAGTTTAATAGTTTTAATATTAAATTGGGTTCATTTCGTATCGGAAACTGGGTCGGCTTTTTCATTTTTTGAAAGTTTTGAAACAGATAGTTTAACAATTTTATTTCGAATATTAATTGTTCTCTCTACATTGTTTTCAATTTTATTTTCATTTAATTATATTGAAAATTCAACAAAATTAATTATTGAGTTTAATATTTTTATATTAACCGCAACTTTAGGGGGTATGCTTTTATCTGGTGCAAATAATTTAATCCTAATTTTTATTAGTTTTGAAACTTTAAGCCTTTCGTCTTATTTACTAACAGCATATACAAAATTAGATAATCGTTCAAATGAAGCTGCTTTAAAATATTTTAGTTTAGGTGCATTAAGTTCATGTATTGTTTTATATAGTTTTTCTTTAATTTATGGTTTTTCCAATGGAAATTTAGAACTAAATATAATTCATCAAAATATATTAACATGGCCGCCTGAAAAAGTATCAAATTTAATAATTTCATTTCTTTTTTTAATAGTTGGCATTGGTTTTAAATTAGCTGCCGCTCCGTTTCATCAATGGGCACCTGATGTTTATGAAGGGTCGCCAACACCAGCTGTAGCATTTTTGTCAATTGGTTCAAAATCAGCTATTATATGTTTTACGATCCGAATTCTTTCCTTAGTTTTTTTTAAATTAGATTATCAAAAAATATTTGAATTATTAGCTATTTTAAGTTTAATTATTGGAAGTTTTAGTGCCTTAAATCAGCAAAGTTTTAAACGTTTACTTGCATATTCATCAATTAGTCAAATTGGATTTTTATTAATTGGATTTACAATTGCAACAAAAATTGGTTATATAAGTTTAATTTTTTATTTAATTGTTTATTTTTTTACAAATTTTGGGGTATTTGCTTGTTTAATTTTATACAGTTTAAAAACTGGAAAAGATACAATTCAAGATTATAAATCTTTAATGAATAAAAATCCATTATTTAGTTTTTGTTTAATTTGTTGTTTGCTTTCTTTAGCAGGTTTTCCACCTTTTTCAGGGTTTTTTAGTAAACTTTCAATTTTTATATTAGGATGGCAATCGGGTCATTATATATTAATTTTTATAGCATTACTTACAAGTTTAGTATCCATTTTTTATTATCTTCGAATTGTAAAAATTATGATTTTACCTTCTTCAAATCAATTTAGAGTCACTCTTTTATCTTATTCGAATATATTTTCGTTTGGATTAAGTTTATTTGTTTGTTTATTTGGAGCTATTTTTATTGGATTTTTTGGAAATTCTGTATTCAATTTGATTGAACAAACATTAAATTCAACACCTTATATTATTTAATCAAAAATAAGTATCATGTAATATTAATTTAAATTAAGAAATCAATTTATGTGATTGCAATTGTTATTTTCAATTGAGGAAAGTCCGGGTTCCTATAACAAAAAAAGAAAATTTTAAAATAGTTAGTTAATATCTAATATAAAAAATTATTGGGCTCGTGCTACAGAAACAAAACTATTAATTTATAATTTAAATTAATAAAGGTGCAATTTTAGAACAGTAAATATAAAATTTATTATTAATCAGTAAACCCCTATTAGGAACAAAATCATAAAATTAGAAATTGATTGCTAAAAAAATTTATTTTTAAGATAAATAATCACTATTTTGTTAGTATTAACAAAAAACAAAACCCGGCTTACAAATTGTTTTTTTTTAAATTAAAAAATTTATAATTGGGGGTAGAGAGACTTGAACTCTCATGATTAAAAAAATCAATGGATTTTAAGTCCACAGCGTCTACCAATTCCGCCATACCCCCCTTATTAATAATAGTTAACTTTTTTTTAAGTATTAATTAAATATTATTCTAAAGATTTTTAGAATAATATTCAATAACTAATAATTCATTAATTTGTAATAAAATTTCATTTCTATCAATAAAATTTTCAATAGTTCCACTTAAATTTTGTGGGTCTAGATTTAAATGACTTGGTAATGAAGTTAAATTAGCTATTTTAAGATTTTGTTCAATTAATTTATATGAATTATCTGTTTTTAAAATTGTAATTTTATCATTAAGTTTACACTGATAACTCGGAATTGTTATTTTTTTGTTATTCACGAGAATATGACCATGTGTGACTATTTGCCTTGCAAACGGTAAAGTTTTTGCAAATCCAAATCGAAATACAATTGTATCTAATCGCATTTCTAATAATTTTAATAAATTTTGTTCAGTTGAGCCTGATAATTTTCGGGCTAAACAAACATAAGAAAAAAGATTTTTATTACTAATACCATAATTTAACTGTAATTTTTGTTTTTCTTTTAATCGTGTTGAATATTCTGAAGATTTTTTTTCTTTATTTGTTAATCCATGTTCACCTGGTGAATATTTTCGAATTGATTGTTTTTGAGTAAAATTTAATAATTCCCCTAATCTACGAGTTTTTTTTAATTTTGGGCCTCTATAACGGGTCATAATACTTTAATTTGCATGAAATTAATATTTCAATTAATAAACTTTATTAAGTTTCTTTTATATTAAAATCGAATAATTTAATATTATATATTAACAGTTTTTTCTTGAACAACTTGATCAATTAATCCATATTCACGAGCTTCTACAGCTGAAAAAAATTTATCACGATCCATATCTGAAGCAATTTGGGAAAGTGATTGTCCAGTTCGTTGTGCATATAAACGTCCTAATTGTTGTCTTAATCGTAAAACTTCAAGTGCTTCAGTTTGAATTTCTTTTGCTTGACCTTGAGCTCCTGCAGCTGGTTGATGAATCATAATTTGTGAATGGGGCAATGCAATTCGTTGACCCGGTTCGCCTCCAGTTAAAACAAAGGAAGCCATAGAAGCTGCAAGACCCACACAAATAGTTGTTACTTGCGCTTGTATATGCTGCATGGTATCATAAACCGCAAGTCCTGCAGTTACAACACCACCTGGTGAATTTATATACAGATAAATTTCTTTTTTTTCATCTTCTGAATTTAAGTAAAGAAAAAGACCAATAATTTGATTTGCTAATTCATCATCAATATCTTGTCCTAAAAATAAAATACGTTCTCTTGATAAACGATTATATAAGTCTACCCATTGTGCAGTTGGTTCTCCAGGTAAACGATAAGGAATTTTGGGAACTCCAATTGGCATATGAATTGAATTTATTTTTTTATTTAATGATTTTTTTAAAATTAATAAAATTTTATTTTAAAAATATTTTTACGTAAATATTAATAAATAATAATTTTATTGAAGAGTATGATATAATTAAATTAAAAAAAAATAAAAAATTCGAATTTTTATTCAGAATTTTTTCAAGTAAGAAAGTTAATAGAAAGAAAAAAATTATTATGGGTTTACCTTGGTATCGTGTTCATACAGTTGTTTTAAATGATCCAGGTCGTTTAATTGCAGTTCATTTAATGCATACAGCACTTGTTTCAGGTTGGGCTGGATCAATGGCATTATATGAACTTTCAGTTTTTGATCCTTCAGATCCTATATTGAATCCAATGTGGCGTCAAGGATTATTTGTTTTACCATTTATGAGTAGATTAGGTATTACAACTTCATGGGGGGGTTGGACATTATCTGGTGAAGCAGCCTCTGGTTTCCAAATTTGGAGTTTTGAAGGAGTAGCTGCGGCGCATATTATCCTTTCTGGATTATTGTTTTTAGCCGCAATTTGGCACTGGGTTTTTTGGGATTTAGATCTTTTCCGTGATCCAAGAACTGGTGATCCTGCTTTAGATTTACCAAAAATTTTTGGGATTCATCTTTTTTTATCAGGATTACTTTGTTTTACTTTTGGGGCTTTTCATGTTACAGGATTATTTGGTCCCGGAATTTGGGTTTCGGATCCATACGGTTTAACAGGAAGTGTTCAGCCTGTAAGTCCTTCGTGGGGTCCGGATGGATTTGATCCATATAATCCAGGAGGGATTGCATCGCATCATATTGCAGCAGGATTAGTTGGACTTTTAGCTGGTTTATTTCATTTGACTGTTCGTCCACCACAACGTATTTACAAAGTATTAAGAATGGGAAATATTGAAACTGTTCTTTCAAGTAGTATTGCAGCTGTATTTTGGTCAGCTTTTGTAGTTGCAGGAACAATGTGGTATGGTTCAGCAGCAACACCAATTGAACTTTTTGGCCCAACACGTTATCAATGGGATCAAGGATTTTTCCAACAAGAAATTGATAAAAGAATTCAAGCAAGTGTAGATCAAGGAAGTTCACTTTCAGATGCCTGGTCAAAAATTCCAGAAAAATTAGCTTTTTATGATTATATTGGTAATAATCCAGCTAAAGGTGGATTGTTCCGTGCAGGTCCAATGGTTAATGGTGATGGAATTGCAGTAGGATGGTTAGGACATGCTTCATTCTTTGATAAGAATGGAAATGAGCTTTTTGTACGTCGAATGCCAACATTCTTTGAAACTTTTCCAGTTGTTTTATTGGATAAAGAAGGTGTAGTACGTGCCGATATTCCTTTCCGTCGAGCTGAATCGAAATATTCAATTGAGCAAGTAGGTGTTTCAGTTAAGTTTTATGGTGGTGAATTAAACGGTGTTACTTTTACTGATCCAGCAACTGTTAAAAAATATGCTCGTCGAGCTCAATTAGGAGAAATTTTTGAATTTGATCGTGTAACACTACAATCAGATGGAGTTTTTCGTAGTAGTCCAAGAGGTTGGTTTACTTTTGGGCACCTTTGTTTTGCTTTCTTTTTCTTTTTTGGACATATTTGGCATGGAGCACGAACTATATTTCGTGATGTTTTTGCTGGTATTGATCCTGATCTTGATGCGCAAGTTGAATTTGGTGCATTTGAAAAACTTGGTGATGTTACAACAAAACGACAAACTGTTTAATTAAGTTTTTAGCGAAAAAAAATTATGGAAGCTTTAGTTTATACTTTTTTACTTATCGGAACTTTAGGAATTATTTTCTTTGCCATTTTCTTTCGTGAACCACCTCGTCTTACTAAATAAAATGGATTTTTATTTATTTGTTATTAAATTTTTATGACTTCCAAAATTTTGGAAGTCATAAAAACTATCAAGATATATTATATTTGTATTTTATTAATCTTCATGTTCATCAAAAGGATCACGAAGATCATTTGCTGGATTGCCAAATGCGGTATAGACTGAATAACTGGTTAAGCTAAATAAAGCACAAAATAAAAATATGGTAATTAATATTGCAGTTTCCATAATCTTTAAAATTTTATTTTTCTAATAAAAAATTATTTAATAAAATTTTTTATTTTATTTAGTTTAACATATTGGGACGAATTATAATATATTTTATATCTTAAAGCAAATAATTTATAAAAAATTAAAGCTAAATACTTTAATTTTAAATAAATTATCATTGCTAATAAAGTTTATAAATTGAAAGGAGTTTATTAAAGAATGGCTGATACATCTTCAAAAGGAATGCGTACGAAATTAGGTGATGCTTTAAAACCTTTAAATTCTGAATATGGAAAAGTTGCACCGGGATGGGGAACAACAATTTTAATGACCGTTTTTGGTTTGTTATTTGCAGTTTTTTTAATTGTTATTCTTGAAATTTACAACTCATCTGTATTTATTGATGGAGTGGGAGTTACTTGGAGTAGTGCACTTTAAATTATTTACTTTCTGTTAATAAATAACAGAAAGTAAATAATTTATTTATTTATTTGTAACCCCTTTTTTATTAAAAATTTAATCTAGAAAAGATAAATTAATATTAATTATAATAATAGAATTAATTAAAATTTAAGTTTTTTTAACTTATATTTGGGCCGAGCTGGATTTGAACCAGCGTAGGTAAAACCAGCGGATTTACAATCCGCCCCCATTAACCACTCGGGCATCGACCCTAAATCTAAATTTGTGGAATTCTCCCCAGGTAGGATTTGAACCTACGACCAATCGGTTAACAGCCGATTGCTCTACCACTGAGCTACTGAGGATTAATATTTCCTTACTTTTATAATAGTATAGTTTTTTGTCATTCTTAATTTTAAATAAAAAAAATAATTATTTGAAATTAAATACATATATTTATTATCATTTAAATAATATTATTTATATCCAATACAAAATATCAAGTTATTTATTTATTATTTAATAAATAAATAACTTGATAAAATTATTACAATTAATAAAATTTGAATAAAAAATGACATGTCGTACAATTGTTATTACATCAGGTAAAGGAGGTGTGGGAAAAACAACAACAACGGCAAATTTAGGAATGTCTATTGCACGATTAGGTTATCAAGTTGTTTTAATTGATGCTGACATTGGATTACGAAATCTTGATTTATTACTTGGTTTAGAAAATAGGATTTTATATACTGCAATGGAAGTTTTTGAGGGCGAATGTCGTTTGGATCAAGCATTAATTCGAGATAAACGATGGACAAATTTATCAATTTTATCAATTTCCAAAAATCGTCAACGATATAATATTAGTCGAAAAAATATAAAAATGTTAATTTCATCTTTAAAAAAACGAAATTATGATTATATTTTTATTGATTGTCCTGCTGGAATTGATATTGGTTTTTTAAATGCAATAACTGCTGCTGAAGAAGCAATTTTAGTTACAACCCCCGAAATTACCTCTATTCGAGACGCAGATCGTGTTGCAGGTTTATTAGAAGCAAATGGATTATTAAATGTTAAATTATTAGTCAATAGAGTACGTGCAGATATGGTTCAAAAAAATGATATGATGTCAGTTAAAGATGTACAAGAAATGTTAGGTGTTCCCCTATTAGGAGCAATTCCTGAAGATAATCAAGTCATTATTTCTACTAATCGAGGTGAACCACTTGTTTTAAAAAAAAAATTGAGTTTATCAGGCATTGCATTTGAAAATGCATCACGTCGATTAGTTGGTCAAAAAGATTATTTATTAGATTTAGAAACTCCCTCTAATGAATTTTTTTATAAAATGCAAAAATTCTTAACTGGGTCATAATTTTATGACTTTTTTTAACTTTCAAATTTTTAGCTAAAAAAAAATTATTTTTGAAATTAAACGTGAAAAAACAAAAAAGTTCGAAAAAAAAAATAAAAAAAAAATTACTAAAAGTTATAATTCATATTAAAGCAAGTTTTAATAATACAATTATTACAATTACTGATTTATTTGGAAATGTTATAGGGTGGTCGTCAACAGGTATTTGTGGATTTAAAGGATCAAGAAAATCAACACCATTTGCTGCTCAAATGGCAGTTGAAAATGTTTTACAAAATTGTAGTGATTATGGATTTAAGCAAGCTGATGTTATTATTTCTGGACCTGGATCTGGAAGAGAAATTAGTTTACGAGCAATTCAAAAATCAAATATATTAATTAATGTAATTCGTGATATTACACCTATACCACATAATGGATGTCGACCCCCAAAAAAACGAAGAGTCTAAAATAATATAATTTTATATTGTTAAAAATCATATCTATATATTAATAACCTAAGCATGAAAACTCAGGTTAAATTTTATGAAAAATTCTGTTATAGATAATTTCCATATTTACTGTTTAGAATCAAAAAAAGAATCGCGTCGAAGTCTTTATGGGCGTTTTCGTATTGGACCCCTTTTAAAAGGTCAAGGTTTAACGATTGGAAATGCATTACGACGAGTTTTATTAGAAAATATTGAAACAATTGGCGTTACAATATTAAAAATTCCAAATATAACTCATGAATTTTCAACGATTTCGGGCATTCGAGAATCTATATTAGATATTATTTTAAATATTAAAAAACTTGTTTTTAAAGGAAATATAATTAATTCAAATAAATGTTTTTTAAAATCTCAAGGGCCAAGTCTTGTAACAGCTGCTAATATCGAATGTCCACAAGGAATTCAAATAGTAGATTCTTCACAATATATTATGACCATTTCTAGTAATATGGAATTTTCATTTGATTTGACTTTAGAATCAAATTCTGGATATTTTGAAAATAGTGAATTATTAATTTCCCCTTTTTGTTTTCCGATTGATTTTGTATTTATGCCAGTTACAAAAGTCAATTATAAAATTCAATATTATTCAGTTAATGAATTTCAAAAATATGAATATATATTTTTTGAAATTTGGACAAATGGAAGTATTGAACCTACAGTTGCCTTACAAAAAGCTGCAAAAAAAATAATTGAAATTCTTGAACCAATTTCCAATTTGCAAAAAAAAACAATTAAGTTATCTGAATCACAATCAGAATTTCAATTAAATCAAATTCATATTGAACAACTTGAATTATCGGCTCGATCATTTAATTGTTTAAAAAGAGCTAAAATTTTGACTCTTGCAGATTTATTGAAATATACAAAACAAGATTTACTAGAAATAAAAAATTTTGGAGAAAAATCTGCTGATGAAGTTGTTCATGCAGTTGATCAAATTTTAAAACAAATTAAATATCAATTAAAGCGAAAAGATTATGATTCATCTATTAAACAATAATTAAATTATAGCTATGAATAATCGTGGATTTTTCGAAAAAAATTTATTAGGACGACGAAAGTGTGCCACTGTTCGATTAACGTTATTAAGGGGTTCCGGTGAAATTACAATTAATAAAAGAAATTTAACATCTTATTTTTCTTCAAATTTTTATCATATATCTAAAATTCAAGCACCATTAGAACTATTAGGTATTCAAAATAAATATGATTTAATTATTCGATCAACTGGAGGTGGATTAACAAGTCAAGCCACTGCGATTCAATTAGCATTAGCGCGTGCTCTTGTAAAATTAGATCAAACCTACCGAAAACCATTAAAAGTTGAAGGATTATTAAAATGCGATTCTCGCAGAAAAGAACGTAAAAAGTATGGTTTAAAAAAAGCACGTAAAGCCCCACAATATTCGAAACGCTAAATTATATTTTAATATTGCTTTTTAAATTAAGTTTAATTAGCATTTAATAAATTGATTAAATATTTTAAGTTTATATTTTTATATAAAAAAATTTAATAATAGTTATGTCAACTTCACAATCTGTAACTGAAATTTTAGAAAAATTAAAACAACTTACTTTATTAGAAACAGCCGAATTAGTTAAGCAAATTGAAACAACTTTTGATGTTAGTTCTTCTATATCTTCACCGAGTCCAATGATGATAATGGATTCAAAAAATCAAGATGAAGATACTGCTGATCAAACAAATTCCAAAGAAGAAAAAACAGAATTTGATATTGTAATTGAAAAAGTACCAAGTGATAAACGAATTGCTATTATTAAAATTGTTAGATCAGTAACAACTTTAGGACTTAAAGACGCAAAAGCATTGATTGAAACTGTTCCTAGTCCCGTTAAAGAAGCAATTTCAAAAGATGAAGCTGAAGAAATTAAGAAAAAACTTGAAGATGCAGGTGCTACTGTTTTATTAAAATAGAAAATTTAAAAATTTAAATTTTCTATTTTATTTTTGAAATAAGAATTAATTAAAATAAGCCTAAAGTTAAAGCTTGATCAATTGGCAGTGTAGCTCCAATTCCTAACCAAATTGTTACAACTGTACTAAATAAAAATAATGTTGTTGCAATTGGTCGACGAAATGGGTTTTGGAATTTATTAACATTTTCAAGAAATGGAACTAAAATTAATCCAACTGGTACTGCAACAAGTGATAAAACACCTAATAATTTATTTGGAATTGTACGTAATAAATTAAAAGTTGGGAAAAAATACCATTCAGGAAGAATTTCTAAAGGTGTAGCAAATGGATTTGCTGGTTCACCGATACCAGTTGGTTCTAAAACAGCTAAACCAATAATACAACCAAATGTTCCTAAAATTACGACTGGAAAAATATATAGTAAATCATTTGGCCATGCTGGTTCTCCATAATAATTATGTCCCATTCCTTTTGCTAATTTAGCACGTAAAATTGGATCAGATAAATCTGGTTTTTTTGTTATACTCATAAAATATTTTGATTAAAAATTAATTTATTTATAATTAAATATATTTAAAAAAAATATATTTATTTAAAGAGGTCCTGAAATACCTTGTTTACGTATCATTAAAAAATGCATTAACATAAATACAGCTGTTAATAATGGTAAAACAAAAGTATGTGCGCTATAAAATCTTGTTAAAGTCGCTTGTCCAACACTTACACTTCCTCGAAGAAGTTCAACTACAATCGGTCCAACAAATGGAACTGCTTCTGGAACACCTGTTACAATTTTACAAGCCCAATATCCAACTTGATCCCAAGGTAATGAATATCCAGTTACACCAAAAGAAACTGTACAAACTGCTAAAATTACTCCAGTTACCCATGTTAATTCACGTGGTTTTTTAAATCCACCTGTTAAATAAACACGAAAAATATGTAATATCATAGTTAAAACCATCATACTTGCTGACCATCGATGAATTGAGCGAATTAACCATCCAAAATTTACATTTGTCATTAAATATGATACAGATTCAAAAGCATCTGTTACTGTTGGACGATAATAAAATGTCATTGCAAAACCAGTAGCAACTTGTACTAAAAAACATGTTAGTACAATTCCACCAAAGCAATAAAAAATATTAACATGGGGTGGAACATATTTACTAGTAATATCATCAGCAATTGCTTGAATCTCAAGACGTTCATCAAACCAATTATAAACCTTACTCATAATTATTTTTAATAATTAAAAATTATTTAATTGTAATTCATCACTATGAAATAATAAAATCATTAAGCTATGTTTTTAAAAGCTTGTAATGAAGTTTTTGATTTTATATTTTATATTATAAAAATATTTATATATGAATATATAAATATTTTTATAATATAAAATATTAATATTTAATAAATCGGGCAAAGAGGGATTTGAACCCCCGACACCGTAGTTCGTAGCCACGTGCTCTATCCACTGAGCTATATGCCCTTTTTTTACTTATATTATATAATTTCTTTTTTATATATTAAAAATATTGTATTATTAATAAATAATTCTATTTTTTAGAATTTAATTTATTAATAGTAAATATTAATAAACAAACTGAATTATTTTAACATTAAAATAATTCAGTTTATATACATATATATATAATATTTATTATATTTAAAATTGTTATTTTTGTCGTTGTTTATGTTTTGGATTTGAACAAATAATAAGACGTTTACGTTTTCGTCGAATAACACGACAATTACCACACATTTTTTTTATTGATGAACGAACTTTCATAAAATTTTTTTATTTTAAAGTCAGTTAAAAAACTTAATTACCAAATTGTACATAAAAGCTCACCTCCTAAATTTAATTGACGAGCTTTTCGATCTGAAAAAATTCCTTGAGATGTTGAAATAATTGCAATTCCCATTCCACCTAATACATATGGTATATTTTTATGATTTATATAAACTCGTAATCCTGGTCGACTAATGCGTTTTAATGATGTAAAAATTGAAACTTTTTGTTTATTTTCATATTTATATTTAAGAAATAAAATTAAAATTTTTTTATTGTCATTAAATTGTTCATCTACTGTTAAAATATAGCCTTCATCAAGTAATATTTTTGCAAATATTTTTGCATATTTTGTTAATGGCAAAATAACAAAAGGATGTTTTCTAGCTATAGAATTTCTAATTCTTGTTAATATATCTGCTATTGGATCAGTAATCATATAAAGAAAATCTTGGGTATGGAAATAAAAAGTTTGTTAATAAAATTAAATATTAATTTAAAAGATAAAAAATTTTAAAAAGTTTGTTTTTCAAATTTTTTATTAAAAGGAAAGCCAAAACAACTAAGTAAAAACCATGCTATATTATCATTTTTTGTTGTTGTAACAATTGTAATATTGATACCTTCAATATTTTTTACACTTTCAAAATTAATTTCTGGAAACATAAATTGTTCATTTAATCCAAAATTAAAATTCCCATTTCCATCAAAATTTTTATAGCTCAATCCACGAAAATCCCTAATTCGTGCAAGTGAAAAATTAATTAAACGATCTAAAAATGCATACATTTTTTTTCCGCGTAAAGTGATTGAAATACCAACTGGCATATTCTCACGAATTTTAAAATTTGCAATAGATTTTTTAGATTTTCTAATTATTCCTGATTGACCACTAATTAATGCTAATTCATTTAATGAATTTGTAATTTGTTTTGGATTTTGTACTAATTGGCCTAATCCACGATTTATTACAATTTTTTTAATTTTTGGTAATTGATGTAAATTCTTAATTTTTAAATAAGATGATAATTCAGGTTGAACTTTTTCAATATAAAAATTATAAAAGTTTTGGGTTTGTATACTCATAAAATAAGAAAATATTATTAAATGTTATGTTAAATAACATCTGGTGCTAATGAAACAATTTTTGTAAAATTTAAATCTCGAAGTTCGCGTGCAACAGGGCCAAAAACACGTGTTCCGCGTGGATTACCTTCATTATTAATAATGACTGCTGCATTTTCATCGAATTTAATTAGCATTCCAGTATTTCGTTGAATTGGTTTACATGTTCGAACAATAACAGCTTGCACTATATCTGATTTTTTAACAGGCATATTTGGACTTGCTTCTTTAACAACTCCAACAATAATATCCCCAATTGATGCATATTTTGTATTTCCTGATTTTAAAATTCGAATACAAAGTAATTTTTTTGCCCCGCTATTATCAGCAATAGCTAAGCATGATTGAACTTGAATCATAATTATATTGTAAGAAATATATAATATTAATTTCCGGTATTATTATTTTTAATAAATTGTGTTTTAATTGGCATTTTATAGGATGCATTTTTCATCGCTTCTTTAGCAAGTGCTTCAGGAATACCTGTAATCTCATATAAAATATGACCTGGTTTAATAACTGCAACCCAATATTCTGGATTCCCTTTTCCTGACCCCATTCGTGTTTCTGCTGCTCGAAAAGTTACAGGTTTATCAGGAAAAATTCGAATCCATAATTTTCCATTACGTCGAACATATCTTGTTAGAACACGTCGACCTGCTTCGATTTGACGTGAAGAAAGCCATGTTGGTTCTAATGCTTTAAGTCCAAATTCACCAAATACTAATGTATTTCCTCGTTGTGCGGATCCTTTCATTCGACCACGATGGTGCTTTCGAAACTTCATTCTTTTTGGTATTAACATAAATTTAATTAATTATTTAATTTTTGTTAAGATAAGCTACTTTTTTAATCGGTTTATTTTGATAAAAAAATTAATAAATATATATTTTTGATAGTATATTGTTTTTTTTTAAGTTAATTTAAAAACCCAAACTTTTACACCAATAACACCATAAAGTGTATTTGCTTCACAATGTGAATAATCAATTTTAGCACGTAAAGTTTGTAATGGTACCCGACCTTCACGAATCCATTCGGTACGGGCCATTTCTGCACCATTTAAACGACCTGAAACTTGAATTTTCAATCCTTCAATTTCTGAATTTTTTTTTGTTTTTTCAATTGCTTGTCTTAATGCTTTTCGAAATACAATACGATTTTCTAATTTTTCAACAACATCAGCAGCAATTAGTGCAGCTTCGAATTCAGGATTTTCAATTTGATTAATTACTAATCGAAGAAATTGTTTTCTCGTTGTGTAATGAGGAAATTTTTTTTTTAAAAAAACTTCTAATTTATTTCGAAATTTATGAAAATTATTCGATTCCATTAATAAAAATTCTAACTTATTAATTAAAAGATGAATTTCTAATTGATTGTTTTCTAATTCATCTATTTGACGATTAATTAAAATTTTGGCTAATCCCGCCGGTTTTAAAGAATTTGTAAGATAATTTCGTATTACAAAATCTTCATAAAGATACGATGAATACGTTTTTGGTGAGGCAAACCATTTTGATTGATGAGATTGCGTAATTCCTAATCGAAATCCAACGGGATGAATTTTTTGTCCCATATAAATTATTTTTTAATAAAATTCGAACTTAAAATAACACTAATTGCAATTTTACATGTTCTTTTTTTAATTGGACACCCGCGACCTTGTGCGCGAGGTCGAAAACGTTTTAATGTTGATCCATTATCAGCATAAGCATCTTTAATTATTAATTGAGATTTTGTCCATCCATAATTGTGTTTTGCATTAGAAGCTGCTGAGTATAATACCTTAAAAACTGGAGTACACGCTTTATAAGGTAAAAATTTCAGAATTAAAATTGATTCTTCGTATGATTTTCCACGAATTTGATTTAAAATTCGACGAACTTTATCTGGTGAAATTCTAATATTTTTTGAATTTGCTTTTACTTCACTTAACATAATTTATAAAAAAATATATTTTTAATTTTTCAATTTTTTTTCTTTTCGTTTATGACCTCGAAATAATCGAGTTTGTGCAAATTCTCCAAGTTTATGACCAATCATTTGTTCAGTAATAAAAATGGGAATATGTTCACGGCCATTATGAACTGCTATTGTATGGCCAAGCATTATTGGTAAAATAGTTGAGCTTCGGGACCATGTTAATATAATTTGTTTTTTATCTTGTGAATTTAATTTTTCAATTTTTTTAAATAAACTTGCAGCAATAAAAGGACCTTTTTTTAACGATCTTGGCATAATTTTAATATAAGTTATAAATTATTTTTTTCTTTGACGTAGAATAAATTGGTTACTGTACTTTTTTTTTGATCGTGTTTTTAATCCAAGTGTAGCTTTTCCCCAAGGCGTTACTGGTTGTTTTTTTCCAATTGGTGCTCGTCCTTCTCCTCCACCATGTGGATGATCAACAGGATTCATAACACTTCCTCTTACTGTTGGACGGATACCTAACCATCGAGTTCGACCAGCTTTTCCTTTATTGGTATTCATTATTTCTATATTACTTACTTGTCCAATAGTCGCCCAACATGAATTTGATATAATACGCACTTCGCTTGAAGGTAATCTGATAGTACAGCCATTTTTCTCTTTTGCAATTAATTGTGCGACACTCCCTGCTGCTCTTGCGATTTGTCCTCCTTTTCCAGGAATAAATTCAATATTATGGATTTGTGTTCCTAATGGAATATTTTTTAATGGTAAATGATTTCCAATTTCAATTAGACTATTTTTTCCCGAAGTAATTTTATTCCCAACTTTTAATTCTTGAGGAGCTAAAATATATGATTTTTGGCCCGTTTCATAATGAATAAGAGCAATAAAACTGTTGCGATTTGGATCATATTCAATAGCTTTTACTAGTCCAGTTGTTTTAATTTTTCTTCTCCAGAAGTCAATTTGACGATAACAACGTTTATGACCACCTCCACGATGACGAATTGTTAAGATTCCTCGATTATTTTTTCCTTTTGCTCGTTTATAACCAAATGTTAATTTTTTTTCTGGTTTTTTTTTTGTTAGTTCAGCAAAATCTAAACGTGAAAAATTTCGTGTTCCTGGAGTATAAGGTTTATAAAAACGAATACCCATAATGAAAAATTATTATTGATTGATTAATATAAGTTTTTAATTTATTTTTTTTAATCCGTTTGATTTAAAAAAATTGGTAATGTTTGATCTGATTTTAATGTAATAATTGCTCGTTTTAAATAATTTTTTGATTTTTTTTGATTTCGAGTGTTGGTTATTCGTTTTTTTTTTGTTAAATTATATGTATTTATTTTACATACATTTACATTAAACAATTTTTCAATTAATTTTTTTAAAATTGGTTTTGTAACTTTTCTATCCACTTCAATTGTATATTGATTTAAATTAATTAATTGTAATGTTTTTTTTGTTAATATTGGTTTTTTAATTAAATTAATTTTTGATAAGTTTTTTTCGCGCATTTTTATTTAAAAAAAATTTCTCTAAATTAAATATTTTGTATTTATATAAATACAAAATATTTAATATTTATTATGTTTTATACTTTACTATGTTGAATAAAAATAGGCAAAACTTAAAAATGAATTAAATATTCATTATTTATTTTTTGAATTTAATTTTTTTATTGGACGAAATTTTTATTAAATGTTAATATAACAGATATAAATAATGGGAATATAGCTCAGTTGGTAGAGCGTCTGCCTTACAAGCAGAATGTCAGCGGTTCGAGTCCGTTTATTCTCATTTCATATAATTTAGATAAAAAAGAATCAATACTATATAGAG